TTTTATTTTGTTAATATAGTTCTTTTTTTATATGCCTAAGATTTTAATAACTTTAGGACGCAGAAAACATATATGTTTTCTGCTTATTTTTATTCTATCTAAATTTTACTCTATCTTAATTTTTATTAGATCATTATTATTTCATGCCCGACGAGATTATTATTAGATAATTAAATTTATTATTATTAGATAATTAAATTTATTATTATTAGATAATTAAGATAATTTTTATTATTATTATTATTATTATTATTATTATTATTATTATTATTATTATTATTATCATAAATGCATTTATTTATAACTTAATATATATATAAATCCCGCCTTTGGCGGGCATATCAATTCTATAAATCCCGCCTTTGGCGGGTATATAAATTATATCTATTATATAAATGTATATAAATAATCCCGTCTTTGACAGATATATAAATAAATAACATAACCTATTTACCTTAGGCAATTTATAATAAAAAAATATATCATATAAAACCCGCCTTTGGCGGGTATATATATAGTAAAAAATAAAAATGTAAAAAAAAGAAAATAAAATAAAGTTATTAAAATCTTAGGCATATAAAAAAAGAACTATATTAACAAAATAAAAAGAAAAAAGGGAAAAGAATACATATAGGAGAATATAGGACTCATATGAATAAATATTATAATGAATAGTTGTATAAGAGATATGCCGCCATATTATTAAAGGCGGAATTTAATAAAAAATTAAGACTAAAAAATCCAGAGGATAATAGAATCAATAATAGAATATAACTTATATAAAGGATAAAATAGGGGATATAAATCCCGTCTTCGACGGGCATATATATATACTAACAACAAAATTTAATAGGTAAATTATGCTTAGGAAAATATAACCCGCCATAGGCGGGCATATGTTATAAGAAATGATGATAACATTATATATGACAACAAATAATTTATGATAAATAGTTATTATATATATGTAAGTATATATATCTTTATAAAAATATATTTATAGGATCATATATAGAAAATTTTTTCATATTTAACAAAATTTATATAAAATTTAACTTATATATATGGATTATTTATATTTAAACTTAAATATCATATAAAATATATCCGATATAAAGTATAAGTTATAGGAGCATTATGCCTAGGAAAATATAACCCGCCAGGTCATATGCTATTTCATACATCAAATTACTACTATTTATTTTCTATCAGATAATTACTTATGATATGTATAAGTTCTTATTTCTTAAAAATCTATTTATTTTATTTTTTCATTTTATTTTATTTTATGATCTATTATAACTATAAGATTATTAAAATCATCACGGTAAGCCCCCCCAATTTATATATAAAAATAACAAGGATACCCCCCCATTTTGGGGGGGTTATATTTATACATATACTTTATATCCCATTTCTCTTTTATATATCTTTTTTATACATATTTCATCATATTTTACAATAAAACTTTATATATATAACATAAATTGATGAATATAGAATAGGATGATATTATTAATCTATAAGAATTAGCTATATATAAACTATATGAATAAGATATATCTTAATTATATAAAAATTAACAACGAAACACTTATCAATAATAATGATAATGTATATCGGTTTTATTCTTTCTATGCCCGCCATATTATTACATATTATTACATATTATTACATATTATTACATATTATTACATATTATTACATATTATTAAAGGCGGGATATATATTTATATATTTATATTTATCTTATATATCTATTCTTCTTTATGATTATTTATATATGGATATATTTTATTTTGTATATATATAAATTAGATATAAAAATGAACAACTAAATACTTATCCATTATTATTACTAGCCCGTAGCAATGCTACGGGCTTAGCATATCTATGCTTATGATTCTTCTTTTTATTTTTATTTTTATTTTTATTTTTATTTTTATTTTATAAGTAGAATATTCCTAATTCTATAACATTAATACCTATTTCATACTCCCTTTTATTCTCTTTCTTATCTCCCTACTATTCCTATAAAAGTAATAAACCTAGGGGTTTAAAAGTAATAAACCTAGGGGTTTAGGGGTTTGGGTATAGCCTATTCCTTATATACAATATTATCTATGGACATATGTTATTTATCAAATATTTTATCCCATATATATATATATATATATATGAAATATATCATATATATGATTATTAATAAATATATCCCTAAAAGTAGAAATTCTACATATATATCCCGGCCATATAACATATTATAGGATAATATATAAAATGGTATAATTAGCTATCTTACTTTCTTGTAATTATATATATATCCTTACATATATACTTATATTGATATAAGATTTATATCTATGATATATATAATAAGAAAGAATATAATGGTTGTTAAAAGGTATATATATATAGTAAACATCACCCCGGCAATGCGCAATGCGCAATACGCAATACCAGGGATACAAATATCTTTATATAGAAATATGGTATATATATGTCCTGAATTACATTACATTACATTACATTACATTATATGATATAAAAATGATATGTATAATAAGATTAGTATACTAATTTACTATATATATATATGAGATATATGAATAATTTAATAATTTTATAAAATGATTTATAAAAAAAATTTAGTTTTTAATTCTTTAACTTTATTTTCATAACGTCTTTCTATATTTAGTGCTCCTAAATTAATTTCATATATAAAAGCTATAACTAATGTTAAAAAGAATATAATTAATATAGTTAAACCATATATACCGTTAGAATATGCACTTATAACATAAGGTAAAATAGAAGATATTTCTAAATCAAAAGGTAAAAATAATATAGCAACTAAAATAAAGGCTACACTAAATGCAGATCTAGATTGTTGATAAGAAGTAAATCCACACTCAAATGGACCATCTTTTTCTATATAAGAATTTGATGTAGATATTAAATAATTTAATATTATTAATACACAAGCTACTATTGGAGCTAAATATAAATAGAATGTAAACATTTTATATTGTTATTAAATATAAACCTTCCGAAATAAATGGTAAGAATATAAAGAAACTTATTAATAATAATGTTGTTGTAGCTATAATATAAGCTAATGATATATTTATATGTCCATAATTTACATTTGATGTTATTTCTTTATCAGTTTTACTTGTTATTAATACTTTTATTATATTTGCATAATAATATGTAGCAATAACACTACATACTATTAATATTAAACTTTCTAATATATAATTATCTTTTAATCCACTTATTAATATATATAATTTACCATAAAATCCTGGTTTCCTCTTCTTTTTTCTTATATATATTTTTTTTTCATCTATTTTTACTTCTTTATATTACCCTGATATATATATATGGATTTATACTTCTTTATTTTAAGACGGGATATATATATATAGATTTTTACTTCTTTATATGCCCGCCTTTGGCGGGATATATATATATATATATTAATTAAAGACAATAATAATAAGGAGATAAGCCTCTAAAATTTATATAAAAAATAATAATAAAATTAATTTAGGAAATTAATCTAGATGTGGTATTTATGGTTTATATATATAAAAAATAATATAGAAAATTATATATATAATGTATATAAAATATTAAATATTTGTAGGGAATAATAAAAAAGAGAATAAAGATATATGACAAGAAAAAGAGGAAAAGTGTCATGCCCGCTGCAATGCAGCGGGCATATATATATAAGTTATTATTTACTTTATAAAAAAAATTTAGGTAAGATCAATTACTAACTAATTTTTTAAGGTAAAAAAAAATAAAAATAAAAAAATATGACAATAAGAAAATCAAATCCTTATTTAGCATTAGCTAATAGTTATTTAATAGATAGTCCTCAACCAAGTTCAATAAATTATTGATGGAATTTAGGTGTGCGCCATCTAATTGGCTTATCTGTGCTACCTTTTGTTGTAGGTAGCTATAATATGTTGTCAAACATTATACAACTCATTATTACGTATTCTATCTCTAATAAAGTAGACATGCGGATAGCAAATAATGAAAGGGTAAGAAAGGGGATGTCTTCGTTCCTAGTGGCTAACCCGAGTTGTTCTATTTATGTTGAGGTTAACAAACTTGACACGTATAGGTGAAATCTTTCCAGCTATAGTATCTTAAGAGTCATAGGACGGTACTATTGAAGTATGATTTTTGGAGGGATCCTAGATTCGAAAATGTGACAACCTACTTCACACCACTTTAAGAAAAAAGTTAACATGATATCTAAATGATATATGTTTTATGCGCAAGCAACTAAGAATAGATTCAAATTGGTTTATAATACCAAAAGTAAGAAGATAAGTCCAAGAATTTGGGATGTAACCGCCTCTAATAATATATTATTACAGCGGACACGGAGATATAATAGTAATATGGTTCTAATTCGTAGATATCATATGAAGTGTATCACTCATAATATAGTAAATAGGAAAAAAACAGATTATGACGTAAATTCCAATTTGGAGATCAAGCGTTATCTAAAAAGTAAAGCCATTAAAAAGGAGGATGTCATAAGTGTTTTAAATAAAGATTTACTTGAGAGCAAACTGAATAACAATAAATATTATGATTTATTATCTATATTAACAGATGTAAATTACCTAGTAAAAGCGTACTCTTTAATAAAAAGTAAAATAAAAAGTAAACCTGGTAATATGACTAAAGGTTCAGATAATGAAACTCTAGATAGAATAGATATTAACTATTTTAATAACTTATCTGTACTACTAAGAACAGGTAAGTATAAATTTAGACCAGGTAGAGCTTCGATGATACCTAAAGCTAATTCAGATAAATTAAGACAATTAACAGTTATATCTCCTAGAGATAAAATTGTACATAAAGCAATTACTATGTTATTGGAATCTATATGAGAACCTACATTCTCCGATTTTTCTCATGGTTTTAGACCTAAAAGATCAACTAGTACTGCTTTAAAATTAATTTATTTAACGGGTAACCGTTATAATTGAGTTATACAAGGAGATATAGAGAAATGTTTTGATAAAATACCCCATGAGGTAATAATGAATCGTATAAAAGAGAAAGTTGGAGATCCCCGTATACTTGAGCTAATTAAGAAATATTTAGAAGCAGGATATGTTTTAGAGGGTAAATTCTATAAAGGAATTATTGGTGTACCTCAAGGTGGTATATTAAGTCCTTTACTTGCCAATATTGTTTTAGATAAATTAGATAAATATCTTGAAAACTATACTTCAAAGTTTAATATTGGTAAACATAGAAAAGTAAATAGAACATATAACAATTTGATGTATCACTGAAAAAAAGCTGATAGTAAAGAAGAAATTAAAAGAATTAGAGAAATTATGAATAATACACCTTCAACAGTAGCTATCGATCCTCATTTTAAGAGAATGATGTTTATCAGATATGCGGATGATTTCGTCATTTTTGTAAATGGCTCTCATAATGATGCCATTATGATAAAAAATAATGTTAAAGAATTCTTAAAACAAAATTGTGGTTCAAACCTAAATGATGAGAAAACCGAGATAACTAATATCAAGGATAAGAAGTTTTATTTCTTAGGAGCTGAAATACGTAAGATTAAACGCCACGTGTTTTATACAATTAGAAATGACAAGAAAATGAGAGTCAATCATAGAGTAATGGTTAACGCTCCTATAGATAAACTAGTAAAAAAATTAGTTGAAAATAAATTTATCAGAAGATCAAAAGACGGGAAGAGTTATTATCCCTTAGCCTTTAATAAACTTCAAAATTTAGATCATTATTCAATTATAAAATTCTTTAACCAAAAGATTAATGGTCTAATTAACTATTACGCTTTCGCTTCAAACCTTAATAGATTAAGAAGAATTACTTGATATTTACAAGCCTCTTGTGCTTACACTTTAGCCGCTAAATATAGAACAACTTCGAATAAAATATTTAAAAAATACGGGGGTAAACTTAAATGCCCTATATCAGGACTAGAGTTAGCTTTACCAAAAAATTTGAAAGTAAAGGATGATTTTAAACATAAAGCATTAATAGATCCCAATGACCTATTAGGTGTAACTTGATCTAATAAACTAACTACTTCTATTTTTGGAAAAAGTTGTGCTATTTGTGAGTCCACTCATAAAATAGAAATGCATCACTTAAGAAAGGTTGCTAACGTTAGAAACAGGATGAGGATTGGTAATTCAACTTACGCTAAATGAGTTGGGGCAGAAAACAAATCCCTCTCTGTCAATATCATCACCAACTACTTCATTCAGGTAAACTAAATGCTAGTGATTTATGTTTATAACTATAGATCATAATGGTATACTCCAAAGAGATTATTCTTTATACCAGTCAACTCAACAGACAATATAGTCATATTATGAGGGAAAGCCGTATGATGGGAAACTATCACGTACGGTTTGGGTGGCAACAACAAGATCGTAGTACAGCTACTGATTGAATGAGTTGACCACACTCATTATTAGGTTTATGTTTAGTTATACAAATAGCTTCAGGATTATTTTTAGCTATGCATTATTCTTCTAATATAGAATTAGCCTTTAATTCAGTTGAGCATATAATGAGAGAGTGCGCCCATGTGTCGTACGTTGAAAGTATATTGTCCAATATACTAATTATCTTAACCAATAATATTTTAATTATTATAATTACCATTAAATGCCACGCTTTTGGAAAGTCTAATAAACCCGAAGGACGGATAGCGGCATGGAAAGAAATTGTAAAGTGCTTACCGTGTAGCATAATAGACAATTTTTATGGAAGTATCTATGAATACGATAAGAAACTTGATACGTTAAGGGGGAATTTAAAAGATAGTCCGGTAGTCCTAAACGGAATATGACGGCTACTGAATACTAAAGTGAATATAGATGTCTCTCGTTATATTCATAGGTTAAATAGTATTACCCACTACCATACAGTAGTAAATAAATTTGTAAATTTATATACAAAGGAATTTATAGCGCAAGGTTCTAAGGATACAAGGACGTTAAATATAGACGATACGGAACTTGGGGAAGTAACCGCAGAAGATCAAGATAATAATAAAGATCTGCGGGCTCGGAATGATCGTAGTACCTATACTGATTTAAATTATAAATCAGCAGGGAAGGATCATAATGATTTATGAACATCAATAAAACCTTCTAATGAAGACGGAAAGCCTAGCAAACGTAAACATATACGTAAAACTAAGCCAGACTTATTTGTAGAAGTTAGTAAAAGAATGAAGAAATATCTTAGTGAAAATGGTGTATATTATAACCTAAACCTATTATTATCTGATCCTTACTTTTTAATAACTTGTTATGAAGATATTAAAAGTAAGCCTGGGAACATGACTAAAGGTATTGATAACTATACTTTAGATGGTCTTAATGGAGAATGATTCATTAAATTAGCTAAAGAATTACATGATGGTACATTTAAATTTAATCCTGCAAGATTGAAAGAAATACCTAAAGCAAATGGTAAAATTCGTACCCTTAGTATTACATCTCCCAGAGATAAAATTGTACAAAAAGCAATTGGAATTATTTTAGATGTTGCCTATGAACCTTTATTCAGTAAACATTCATTTGGGTTTAGACCTAAAAAATCAACTCACGATGCATTAAACGAATTAAAGTTAAGAGGAGCTGGATTTACATGAGTTATACAAGGAGATATTGAAAAATGTTTTGATATGATACCACATAAGGTTATCAGAAAGGAGATAAGTAAAGTAATCGGTTGTCCTAATATGAGATCACTCATAGATAAAGTTATTACTTATCCTATCTCAAATAATAACACAATAATTAAAACTAAGATTGGAACACCACAAGGTACAATTTGTAGTCCAATTTTAGCTAATATAGTCTTAGATTTATTTGATAAATATATGGAAAATTATATTGGAAATTTTAACAAAGGTAAATTAAAAAAACATAATCCTGAATATGTAAAACTACAATACTTACGTAAAAAAGCTATCGAAAATAAAGAATACTCACTTGCAGTACAATATTTAGTTAAGATGCGTAAAATTAATGGTTATGACAATATGGACCCTTCTTTTAGAAGAATGTATTATATACGTTATGCTGATGATTTTGTTATTTTAACTACTTCAACACATGCTGAATGTATTGAAATAAGAGATAATATTACTAACTTTCTAAAAGAAAAATGTGGATTAACTCTTAATAAGGACAAAACACTAATTACATCTATGAGAAAACATTTTAAATTTTTAGGAGCATTAATAGTTAATAAACCTTCAAAAGATTACGTCATATTCGATAAAGGATTAAATACATGGAAAAAAGCACATATTAGATCTCTAGTTAAAGCACCTATTAAAGAATTAGTTGAAAAACTATCGGAAAATGGGTTAATTAGTAGAAATAGACTTAATATGGTATTTCCCAAAGGTAGAACCAGTTTATTTAATCATTCTCATTACCATATACTAAGATGATATAATTCTAAGGTAAATGGTATTGTAAATTATTATTCATTTGCATCAAACCGTCCCAAACTAGGATACATCGTTTGATTACTTAGAGCATCTTGTGCTTTAACATTAGCAAATAAATATAAATTAAAAACAATGAGAATAGCTTTTAAAAAATTCGGTTTTTATCTGAAGGATCCAAATACAGATTTAACTTTTTATGAATCAACTAACTTCAAAGTTACTAACGATTTTAAAACTCATAAAACAGACTCCATTATGTTAGATAAAATTATTAACTCTGATTGGGGATCTAATTTACAACAAACTTCCTTTGGTAAAGCATGCACCATTTGTGGTTCAACCCACAAAATAGAAATGCACCACCTTAGAAAAGTCGCTAATATACGTAGTTTATTTAAAATTTAAGGTCAAACTTCCTCTAAATTAATTAGTGCAATGAACCGTAAACAAATTCCTTTATGTAATTTTCATCATAAAGAACTACATAAAGGTAACTTAAGTTACTGAGAATATAGAAAAGTAGCAGAATATAGATCATAATACCCTCTTAGTTTAGCCGACAGCTATGCTGCCGGTCATACTTATATTTAACTTAATTATTATACCATAACTACGTAATGGATAATATCTATAATCATAACTATATTTTCAGTAACCTTCTCATCTACATTAATGCGTAGATATAGTAACCTTCTAATCTACATTAATGCGTAGATATAGTAACCTTTTCATCTACATTAATGCGTAGATATAGTATAGATGAAAAAAAAAGGATTTAAGTATAATATATAAGTATTTATCATAAGATATTAGTAAATCATGGAAAGCCGTATGATGGGAAACTATCACGTACGGTTTGGAGGGCAGTATCAAAAAAGAACTGACCCTACTGTAAATGCAGGTTGATTAATAAGATATATACATGCAAATGGAGCTTCATTTTTCTTTATATGTATGTATTTACATATAGGAAAAGCTTTGTATTATGGAAGTTATAAATCACCTAGAGTATTAGTTTGATCAATAGGAGTAATAATATTAATATTAACAATGGCTACAGCTTTTATGGGTTCCATACATGGTAGCCCAAAATCATTTTATACATGCCCATCTCCTTTGGAGATGGGTATAAGCCCATTGGGCTCATTATTTATTTTATATTCTTTATTAGTTACTTTAGTGGGCATGTTCATAAGATGTACAATATATATATATAATATATCATGTGTATTTTATACACATAATTATTTTATTACTCCCACCAAAGGCGGGCATATATTTACTACATATGTTAAACATATTAAAAATCCCAAACGTTATTATAGTACTAAATCATCGTCCACTTTGCATACGGATATAACTGATCCTAAGTTAATATTAGATGAAATAGGTTTAAAAGTAGTAAAAGTATGAGATTCTTTAGACAAAAAAGAAACATGTTTAGATATTTTAAATGAAGTTAAAAATAAAAGTGGTATATATATAATAGGAAATAAAATAACACGTAATATTTATGTTGGATCTGCTTCTACAAATAAATTATATACTAGATATAGAAATCATTTATATAATTTTAATGGTAGTAAATTAATTAAAAAATCTATTAATAAATATGGTTTAAATAATTTCTTTTATGCTATTATTGAATATTATCCAGAAGTTATTAATAAATATAATAATAAAGAATTATTAAAATTAGAAACACATTATATTTCTTTATTAACTCCTAGTTATAATATATTAACAGAAGCAGGTAATAGTTTTGGTTATAAACATTCTGAGGAAGTTCTTTTAAATATGAAAGAGAATTATCCTGAATCTAATAGAATTAGATTAAGAGAATGACAATTAAGTCGTAAAAATAATTGAACATATAGTCAAAAAGAAACATTAAGACAAATAGCTTTAAATAGACCAATTGATTATATTTCTAAAGAAACTAGAAATAATAAGAAAAGTTTAAATATTAATTTATATTTAAATAATCCATATGATAGCCCGCTTCGCGGGCCATTATTATGTAATGTTATTAATATAAATAAATTATCACATTTATTATGTGTTAGTTACAAAACTATACAACGTGCTATTAATTTAGGTTTTATATATGTTCCTACATCTTTTATTCCTTATTTAAATAATAAACATATTGATAATAATAATGATATTATTTCATTTATAAAAGATAAAGATAGCCCGCAGCAAGCTGCGGGCGGAGATAAAAATTGTCCATCTCATGGACATGCCCGTATTAGTATTACGGGCAAATTAAAATCTAGATTAATTTATTTACCTTCGCATACTATGATACATATTGAATCTAAAGGAATAAATGAATACCCGCCTTCAATTAATTTTAAATAAAAAAAAATAATCGAATAAATGGGCTTATACCCTACCCATCTCCAAAGGAGATGGGCATGTATAAAATGATAGTCTACTCTTGAATATTTAAAAATAATCAATTTAATGGTCGATATAAATCGACGTACCCGCATAGCGGGCGGATTAGTTCGTAATACGAGCAAATATTAACTATTATTGTAATTTTTATTAAAAAAATAATAGACGAGTAAATAATTGCTATATATTATTGATAATATAAATCCCGCCAAAGGCGGGCATATATATATTATTGGCTATACTAGTGAAAACGATCAAAATAAAACAAGATCGTCGGTTAAATAAATAATCGCTACAGACTGCAACACTAGTGGGTATCTGAAATGATGCTTAATGTACAGTCGAAATTTATATATATAAAGCATATAAAATTATAATGCATCATCATTAAGATAATTACAATTTGTATTGTTTAGTGTATGGACAAATGAGTCACTGAGGTAAATTATTTGCCTCAAATATAATTTTATTTTATAAATATAAATATTTATTTTCCTTATCTTTTATTAGTATAATTTTATTTATGTTAATCTATGTCTTTATCTTTAATAAATACTATAGGGTTGATTCCCTTACAGGGTTATACCCATCTTCAAAGCCAAAGGAGATGAGCATTATACATAAATATTTTAAACGTAAAGATGTTAAATATTTTAATGAGCCTAGACCTTTTAAAGATACTACTATTATAGAAATAATATATGGTTCTTTATTAGGAGATGCTCATGCTGAAAAACGTAAAGATGGTAAAGGTACTAGAATTACCTTTTATAAAGAGGATAGTCATAAAGAATATCTATTATATTTACATAATTTAATAGCTAATTTAGGATATTGTAATTCAAAAAAACCAAAAATATTAACTAGATTAGGTCCTAAAGGAAAAATTAGACAATGTATTAGATTTAGTACTTGAACTTATGATAAATTTAATAATATATATAATTTATGATATATAAAGCCCGCCTTCGGCGGGCATAAAGACCCGCTTAGCGGGGATATAGGGCTATCATATTCAGATAAATCCGTATTTATAGATGGTAATTCTAATAAGAATATTAAAGTTTTACCTTCTGATTTACATCTTTATTTATCTCCTTTAGCATTAGCTATTTGAATAATGAATGATGGAAGTAAAATAGGTAATAGTTTAAAAATAGCTACTAATAATTTTACTTTAAAAGAAATTGAATATCTTGTTTTTTTATTAAAAGATAAATTTGATTTAGATTGTTCTATACAAAAATCAGGTAGTTATAAAAATTTAGCATTATTAGAACCTAAAATATGCCCCCTGGGTATATCACCTACGGTAATATTCTATGTTATTTATTTTAAAACTAGTACTATGCCTTTATTAGTTAATATAGTTAAACCTTATATTGTACCTTCTATGAAATATAAATTTGGTAATTTTATGACTTCATAATCCCCGCCATGCGGGGTTAAGTAAAATTGTTACAATTTAGATAAGTTTATTAAGCTAAATTAAATAATACTTACGGGCATATAGGAAAAGTATATTTATAGCGTTTATAAAATATAATCATCCATAGGGATGAAAGTCTATATAATAGGCTATTATATAGTATTATATATAATTTAAACTTATGGCAATATATAATAAAAAAAATAAGTTTCCATTTTATAATGCCCCCGTAGGGGGTATCATCATGGAGATATATAATGCAATATTATTGAAAACAGGTCAAATTTATTTGTTAAATAACAAGACCGTGGGTAGATTATAATATCCCTACAGAGTGGTCCAATAATAGGTGTCTGAAATGATGCTTAATGTGCACTCGAATATTTATGTAATTTGATCATGATAATTTAAAAATATAATAGGTTAATCATGCCCATAGGGGTATAATTTTAATGGATTATCATCCTATTACAAATTTAATATATTTTAGATTATACACAAGGCTTATTATGCAATATAAAATATTTATAATTCCCTTTTAGGATATTCATAATGCCCCCGTAGGGGTATATCATGTGTATTTTATACATAAGGCTTCATGATCCCATAGGGCTTAAATCCTTTGGAGAGGGGTATTATATAGATATAATATATTGTCTTTAAAGATATTTTTCTTATATTTAATAAGTACATGATATTATATATTTTAACATTTTTATAACTTTAAGTTATTTAAACTCTAATTCTTATAAGAGAGATATATAATATTTAAATATTGGCAACTGTTATTACTAACTTATTATCAGCTATACCCTTCATAGGAGCTGATTTAGTTCCGTTAAACCCTATTTTACCATTATATTTTATATTTATATACATATCCCCTATTATATTGGGTTATATTGTATCATATACTCCCTTTAGTGAGGATACACCTACTTTAAAAAATAAAAAAGAATATATAGAACATCAAAAAGAGAATATAGAACATCCAGAAGAAGATAAAGAAGATATAAATCTTATATTATTATATAAATTTATAGGTTTTATAGATGGAAATGGATATATTAGAGTTACAAAAAAAAAAAAACAAATAAGTAATTTAATATATTTAGATCATATATATATTTCTTTAATAATAAATTTAAATGAAAATGAAACTGAATTATTACATATATTTAATAATAATTTAAAATTAGGTAAAGTTTATAATATAACACCTAAAAAAGGAAATAAATTAGTTAGATTAGAAATTAATAAAACAGATATTAAAAACATTTTAATACCTTTATTAGATAAATATAATATACATTTTTTTACTGAAAATAGACAAAAACAATATTTATTAGCTAAATATATATTAAATAATAATATAATAAATTATAATGATATTAATAAACATCATAATAATATAAATAATTATATTAATAATAATATTATTAAATTTAAATTTAATAAATATATATATTTTAATTATTGATTAGTAGGTTTTACAATGGCTGAAGGTTCATTTATTACTAAAAATAATAATGATATGTGTTTTCAATTAAAACAAAAATATAATTTTGAACTATTTTATGATATTAAAAAAGTATTAAATATTAATAAAGGTATTTCTATTAATAAAGATAAATATATACAACTAAATATTTCATCTAAAAAAGATATTCAAAAAATTATTTATTTTTTTACTCAAGATAATATATCATCCCCGCAACGCGGGCTATTCTGTGTATTTAATACACATAATTATCTTTTATTAGGTTATAAAAATATTCAATTTAATAAATGATTATTAGATTTAAAAAGTAGTAATAGATATAAAAATTTGTATATAAATTTTAAAATATAGAATCCCCCCACTTACACTTAAAGTGGGATAAGCCCGATATAATCGAGTTTATAAATATAAATCATATAATCGAGTTTATAAATATAAATCATATAATCGAGTTTATAAAAATAAATCATATAAGCGGCCATATATTGTAAAATATATAGGAAAATAAGGTGAATTACATAAAAGTCAATTAGAAAAAATATACCGATTGATAATATGTAGCGAAGTATATATGCTCCGGCAACTAGTTGCCGGGGGTAGTTTTAATAGATATATAAACGTTCAACGACTAGAGAATGAGTAAACTAACAATAATTTCTCCACGAGCGCCTTACATCCTATTTATATACATATGAGAATATATCTCTATTATTTTTATCTCATGGATATAAAAAAATGTTATAAAGGATGATGACATAGTCTAATCTTATAAGTAATTATAAGTAAATATATAAGTTTCCTATTGAAGGAAATTCAAGATTAAAAAATATATAAAATGGTAAATACAAAATATGTTATATGAGGAGGTTTCTCAGTTTCAAATCCTACAATACAAAGATTCTTTGCTTTACATTTCTTATTACCATTTATATTAGCTGCATTAGTAGTAATGCATTTAATAGCTTTACATATACATGGATCATCTAACCCTGTTGGAATAACAGGTAATTTAGATAGAATACCTATGCACAGTTACTTTATATTCAAAGTGCGCCGTTGTGGTATATCTCTACAGTTGTTCCAGAGCAACAAGTATTTTGTTAATATACTTCCACTACTATACTTAGGTAATATGTGAAAACATTTGCTGAACAGAGCATGTATAGAAAAGGATCTCGTAATATATATTAAGATAGTAATAAAAGGAGATTCAAGTGAATGACTCATGGTCAGAATTAAACTATTCGAACATCAATATCCAAAGCTCTTAAATAAAGGAGGACGTCATGCTATTAATGGGACGTATATTAATTATACTGGTATAGGCTTTGAAGATATCAGTAAAACAATAATTAATACATATTTTAGAAAGACTATAATAAAGGATATGAGTGATGGACCTAAAAGTCAAATCTGAAAGAGATATACAACTACGGGATTCGCTTCATCTAGTAATAGATATGCGAACAGAGGTTTCATAGTAATTGGTTCAATTATGAAATACAATAGTGGTAACTCACTATGAAGTACTTATAGTACCCAAAGAAGGAAACCAGTAACGTTTAGTCTTAGAGAGTTTAGCACAGGAACAGGAAGTTCAACAAATGTATTAAATAAACTAGACAGTCTTAGAGCCAGATCTAAAAATCACCCTGAAAAAATTATAGATCGGGATCTATATAAAACTTTCATATTGAATAAAGACCTTTTAAGAACAGCTTACGCTAAATTAAAATCTAAACCAGGAATGATGACACCAGGGATTAATCCGACCACATTGGATGGTATGTCAGAAGAAAAATTAGATAATATTATAATGAAGTTAAAAGATAATAGTTTTACATTTACTCCAGGTAAACGTATTATTATACCTAAAAGTAATGGAAAATTAAGACCACTAACTTTAGGTAGGCCTGAAGATAAATTAGTCCAAGAAATAATACGTATAGTACTAGAAGCTATTTATGAACCATTATTTTTAGATGTATCTCATGGTTTTCGTCCTAATAGAAGTTGTCACACGGCACTAAGGAAAGTATTTACCACATTTAAAGGATGTACCTGATGAATTGAAGGGGATATTAAAGCTTGTTTTGATGAGATACCTCATGACAAATTAATGTCTTTACTATCTCATAAAATTAGCGATCAAAGATTTCTTGAATTAATCAGAAAATCTCTAAATGCCGGGTATATGTTTAAATATACTAGTAAGACTGATATAATAGGTACTCCTCAAGGTTCTATAATTAGTCCTATATTAGCTAATATATATCTTCATCAATTAGATTTATTAATGAGTAAAATTAAAGATGAATTTGATTACAAAGGTAAATATTCTTATTATGATAGTAAATATCGTAGTATTCAACATAAACTACATAGGGCTCGTAAACTTGGTATGGATTCAACTATACTAAGAAAACATGCAATAGAATTAAGAAGTCACAACAGAGAGTATAAAAACGAATATACTCGTAAATTACATTATATTAGATATGCTGATGACTGAATAGTCGCAGTTAATGGAAGCTATAAGGATACTAAACTAATATTAAGTAGAATCTCTACTTATTGCTTAAATGAATTAGGTTTAACTGTGTCTCCTGATAAAACCAAGATAACTAACTCATATAAAGATCGTATATTATTCTTAGGTACTTATATCAAACATAGTACTGTTACTAGATACAGTTTATTAGGTAAATATTTAAGACGTAACTCTGGTTTCTTAGTTTTAAGCGCCCCTATGGATCTTATAAAATCTAAATTATGTAAGACTGGATACCTAATGAGGAAACCAGGTAAAGATGTTGGACAATCTAGATTGTCCTGAATTAGTCTACAACAAATTGTTGTTTTAGCTAATAGTATTATTAGAGGTTATCTTCATTATTATTCATTTGCTTTTAATAAAGCTAAATTAACTGCTTATATATTCTATATTATAAGAGATGTTGTACTTCGTACCTTAGCCCATAAGTACAGATTAACTACTAGAGCTAAAGTTTACAAAAAGTTTGGACCTAAAATTCAAATAATAGATCTTAAAAACCGTAATAAAGATAAAACACCTAAAATTCTAGCTACTCTATTTTCACCTCGCTATTATAAGATCAATATGTGAGACTTCAACAAAAAGGATGTAGATACCAATCTATCTGCTTTATATTCTGATTATATCTCTTTAGCTACAGTTCTGAAAGATAAATGTTCAATTTGCTCAAGCAAATATAGAGTCGAAATGCATCATATTAGAATGATGAAAGATCTTAAACCTATTAAAGGTACTTTAGATTACCTAATGGCTAGAGCCAAACGTAAACAAATCCCATTGTGTAGAGACTGTCATATGAAATATCATGATGGTAAATTATCTATACCTAGGGAAATCACGCAAAAGTTCGAGATAAAATCTAAAACTGAATAAACGTTATGGAGAGCCGTATGATCAGGAAACTATCACGTACGGTTCGGTGACGAGTACTCGACAACCCTAATAGTTCGGCTAAGGGATCAGTGCTTAGTTCTATGATTTAATAACTGTATTTGTATTCTTATTAATATTTAGTTTATTTGTATTCTTTTCACCTAATACATTAGGTCATTCAGATAATTATATACCAGGTAACCCAATGGTAACTCCAGCTTCGATAAGTATAATTAATATATGATTATATATATTATATATGTTATATAAACCTGCTTTTGGCAGATTATTAAAAAAAAAATCATCATCATTATTATATCCCGCCAAAGGCGGGCATTTATTATATAAAAAAAAAATAAATGAAGAATATTATTTAGAAGAAAATATGACAAAAAAAGAATTATTAGATTTATTAGATAATAAAAAAAATCCTTTAGATAAGTTTTTAAATCCAGCCTTCGGCAGGGATGAAAATTATGATAAGGAAAAAATAAGATATATTCTAAATGGTTTTTTTCAAGCAGAAGGACATATAGGAGGTAATTTTGAGACTAAAGAAAGTGTAACTTTTAATCCTTTAGTATTTATATCTCAAAATGTATCTTATGAAAGTATAAAATTATTTAAAATTATGAATAATGAATTTAATAATGAATTAAAATATACTCTTTATAAAACAAAATCAAATAAATGACATGTAAAAATTTATACAAAAAGTTGAAATATTATTATTAATAAATGAATACCTTATTTTAATAATACTTTTGGTGATAAATATATAGGTTTACAATTATTATTAAAAATATATTATCTATATAATTCTAAATATGGTAAATCACATAAATATACTATATATAGTATTAAACATTTAGATAATGCTTTTAAACGTATACATTTAGTATATAATTTAATAGATAATACTCAAAGAAGTTTATCACCAATAGAAAAATTTAATTTATGATTAAATAAAAGAAATAATCATTTAGAATTACAAAAATATATATCTGAATTAAATCTTGATACAGATAATAATTTAGATTATTATACTAATTATATAAATAATATAAAAAGTAAAATTTTTATAAAAAATAAAAAAATTTTTAATATAAATATTTTATTTATTCACGGGTTTTATTTAGGAGATGGATCTTATATTTTAAATTTAAGAAAATTAGAAAAAGCATTTTATTATGTACCTAATTTTAGAATTAATCAAAAATTAACTATTTATAATAATGAATTATTTAATTTAATTTCTAAATATCTAAGTGAATATGATATAAATTCTAGAGTAAAATTATTTAAAAATGATACTGTAGTTGAATTTAAAAATGATACTGTAGTTGAATTAAAAATTGAAAATCAAAAATCATTAAAATTATATCTTAATTTATTATTAAATAATCTATACACTCCATCTTCTATAGAAGATTTAGAAAATACTAAAATTATACAAGAAAATATTCTTAATAATTTATACTCTTTTAATAAAAAAAATCAAATGAAATATTTAATTCAAACATGTAAATTATTTGGTAAAATAAAATATTGAAAAGATGGTAATATTAAATTACTTAATATTATTTATGAATATAAAGATTCAAATGAGTTAAATTTTGAAATAGATGAATATTTTAATATTATAAATGATAAATTTTATAATGATGATATGTTTTTTATACATATATATAAAAATTCTTCTTATTGTGTTAAATTACCTATATCTAAAAAAGATAAATATTTTAACTTTAAACAAGGTCAAGATATAGCTTTATTAAAGGCTAAAGAATATAGGGATTTAACATTAAATAAATGATTAAAAGATAATTTATAGATTTAATTTACCTCGCGTTATACGGGGTACATTATCTATTTAATATATATCCAGTATTACTGGGTGTTTTTTAAAATAATTTTACTATATATAAATTTAATATATCTAATTAGATATTATCATATATTGTCGCATTTTATATATATAATATAAAATGAAAAAGAAGTGAATTGCAAGAAAATCCTATATTATTAAATTATATAGGACAATTTGCAGTAAAATATATTCGTATTATAAATATATATTTGAATTATATGTACTCTTTTATTTATTTAAATAAATTAAAAGGCAAATTATCTCGAATGATTAACCCCCCTCTGGGGGGTAAATTAATTATGGAGATGCTATGCATCTACATTTTATATTTTTTAGAGATACATATTATATATATTTTAAGAATATAGATATTCAACGACTAGTTTTATTAAATAGATAATAATATTTATAAACCACGAGCGCTTCTAATATTTAGGAATAAAATAACTAATATTATGACATAGTCTAAACTATATAGTAATATATAGAAATATTATTTAAATGATAATATACCTTTTTAAAAGGAAATATAAAATTAAAACTTCTATATATTTATAAAATTAAGAGAATAATTTTATATTTAAATATAATTGAGTTCCGGAGTGATATTTATTACCTTTTTATGCTATATTAAGATCAATACCAGATAAATTAGGAGGAGTAATAGCTATGTTTGCGGCATTATTAATATTATTAATATTACCTATAACAGATAGATCAATTATAAGAGGTAATACATTTAAAGTAATATCTAAATTCTCTTTCTATTTATTTGTATTTAATTTCTTATTATTAGGTAATTTAGGTCAATTACATGTAGAGGTACCATTTATTGTATTAGGACAATTTGCTACTTTTTATTATTTCAGTTACTTTGTTATATTAGTTCCAGTTATATCTATTATAGAAAATATATTATTCTATATAGGTAATAAATAATAAATAATAACCCGATACGCGGGGATAATTGTTACACATAATAACTATTTATCTTTTATTAATAAAAAATTTATACTTTATAAATAAGTGAGTATAAGCAAATTAAAGAAATACCGTCTATATAGGAGTCTGATATATAGCTGATTATTACGTATTTATAGATAAAAATATTAGGTATATACCCGTATTTGACGGTCAAATATTCTATTACATTCCATTAAGGAAAATTTATTCATTTATACTTAATATTAAAAAATAATTTAATTAAATAAGAATTAATATTATTTCTAAAATAGAAAATAATTTTATAACAATGATAGCTATTTTATCAACATTATTAACATTTTATGTTAGTCAAAATAATATAATAACATTATTAATAGCTATAGAAATATTATTATTAACAGTTACAGTTAAAATAATATATATAGGTAATATATATGATGATGTACAAGCAACAATATTCGCTTTATTTATAATAATATTAGCTGGAGCAGAATCTGCTATAGGTTTAAGTTTATTAGTATCATATTACAGATTGAGAGGTAAAGTTACAAATATATTATAATGTTTAATTTTTTAACTTATATATTTGAAGAAACTATACATATTAATTTAGGTTCTTGAATTTCATTAGGTAATATTAATATTAATTATGGTATTTTATTAGATCCTTTATCAATGGTAGTTATGGTACCTGTAGGTTTAGTAACTATGGCTGTTTTATTTTATGCTATAGATTATATGAGATTTGATCCTAATCGTAATCGTTTTTATGTAATTTTAAGTATTTTTGCTATATTTATGACTGTTTTAGTTATAAGTGATAATTACGTAATGATGTTTATAGGATGAGAATTTGTAGGAGTTATATCCTATTTATTAATATCTTTCTGAAATACACGTATTGCAGCCATGAAATCAGCTTTATCAGCTATATTATTAAATAGAATGGGTGATGCTTTATTTGTTATTTTTATAGGTACAATATTATCTTTATATCAAGCTGTTGATTTCAATACAATAGAATTATTAACACCACATACAAATACAACATTATTAAATTTATTAGCTATAATGTTATTAGTAGCAGCTACAGCTAAATCAGCACAATTAGGTTTACATTCTTGATTATTAAATGCTATGGAGGGTCCTACACCAGTTAGTTCATTATTGCATGCTGCTACTATGGTTTGTAGTGGAGTTTTTGTATTAGTAAGATCTTCTTATATATTAGAATATACACCATCAGTATTATTATTTATATTATGATTAGGTGGATTTACAACATTAATAAGTGGTTTAATAGCCGTAGTATCAAATGATATAAAAAGAGTTATAGCCTTATCTACAATGAGTCAATTGGCTCAATTAATTTATGCAAATAAATTTAGGAATCAAACTAAATACGAGAAATTTTCTATATCGCTATTAATTACGGTTTTAGATTACAATTCGCAGATAACCAAAGCTCATAATTTATACCTATTAAGTAGGTTATTAAATAAGCCCAAAGGGCTTATCCCTGATAGGGATTATATTAATAATATATTTAAATCATTTTATGTTATACATACGTACTGTATAAATATATATATGCTCGCTTTTTATAAGTATATAGATATTTATATGAAGTCCACACAATGAAAATATTTTATTAAGAGTAAGTTAGTAGGAATTACAGAGGCCATACGTTTGATATTTATAACACTTTTTTACCTATTATGTAACGCCCGCAACTATGTTGCTGGCCAAGCTGATCCAAAATTATCAGCTAATATATTTTTATATTTTTATATTTTTAAATGGTTAAAAGTAAACTTTCCTGTACTCTGACATTACATAAGGTTAATATATTTTTATTTATTTATTAAACAACAATTATCATTATCATTATCATTATCATTATCATTATTATTATCCCCGGGTATCGGGTCATTATTTATGCCCGCCTTTGGCGGGAAAAGTAATAAAAGAAATAAAAGGTTATCGGTAACTAGTTGCCGTCAGCAAATTAGATCTTTACATACATCTAAAATAAAAGAACAAAATATAGAAATAAATAATAATATACCCATCTCCTTTGGAGATGGGCATTTAAATAAATTACATGAATCTACAGAATTAATAAAATTTAAATATAAAAATTTATCTAATTCCTCTTCTAAAGAGGGGTTAAGCATACCACAATCAAGAGATGAATTTAATACAGAGATAAAAAATATAGATAAAAATATAAAAATGATTTTAAAAGAGATTAATCTTAAATTTAAATATATTTTTATAAATTATTTATATAATAAATATTATTTTGATCCTATTAAAGAGTTAAAATTAATAGAAAGAGATGTAAAAAGAATAAATTTACAATTAGAAAATATTATACATATATTAAAAAATATAATAGAATATAATTTAGAATGCCCATCTCCTTTGGAGATGGGTATAAGACCAAAAGGCTCATTAAATAAAAATCTAACTTATAAAAATGGAGATAAAGAAGATTTAAATAAAGATATAAAATTTAATCAATGATTAGCTGGTTTAATAGATGGAGATGGTCATTTTCATTTATCTAAAACTAAAACAGCTAGTTTAAATATAACTCTAGATGAAAGAGATATTAAAGCTCTTAATTTAATAAAAAATAAATTTGGAGGAAGTATTTATAAAAGAAGTAATGCTAAGGCTTATAAATATCAATTAAGAAGTAGATTAACTTTGATTAATTTAATTAATGCTATTAATGGAGAAATAAGGAATCCTGTAAGATTATTACAAATGAATAAATTATGTATTGAATATAATATTACTTTAAAATTCCCTGAACCATTAACTTTTTATAATGGTTGATATAGTGGTTTTTTAGATAGTGATGGTTCAATTTATATAAATGAAAAATCAAGACAAATTATTTTTAGTATTTCTCAAAAAAATAAATATTTATTTGATCCATTAGTTAATCTTTATGGTGGTAAAATTTACCCTAATACATCTAAATTAGATGCTTTTAGATTTTGCATATTTAAAAAAGAACAAATATTATATTTAATAGATAATTATTTTATTAATTTTCCTTTAAAAACTTCTAAATTAAATAGATTAAATCGTGTAAAAGAATTTTATAGTTTAGGTTCTTATAAAGATAGTTTAAAAGATGTTAATATTTTAAATAATTATGTTGAATTTAAAAATAAATGAGAAAGATATATTTAACTTAACCTTAATCCCCGCCAAAGGCGGGGATCAAACCCGGGATTAATTAGCTATTAATAGCTATATATTTTATCCTTAAAAGTAATAGGTAAGGGTAGAGAGATAAAATTAGTATAAATAAAGATATGGTCCAAATAAACATGCCATATTTGGTATGTGTTTATTGCAATTAGCTATAATGATGTTAGCTATAGGTTCAAGTGCTTATGATTTAGCTATATATCATTTATATTGTCATGCTTTCTTTAAAGCTTTATTATTTATGTCAGCAGGTTCAATAATACATAGTTTTATGTCAGAAACTCAAGATATGCGTAAATATGGAGGATTAATAGAATATTTACCTTATAGTTATGTATCTATGGTTATAGCTTCATTATCTTTAATGGCTATACCTGGTTTAACTGGTTATTATTCTAAAGATATAGTTATTGAATCATTATATGGTACTTATACTTTAAGTGGATATATAATGTACTTCATTGCTACAGCTTCTGCTACTTTAACTGCTATATATTCTTTAAGAGTTTTATACTTAACTTTCTATAATAATCCTAGATCTAATAAATATACTTATGGATTTATACATGAAAGTAATTTAATGATAATTCCTATGACTGTATTAGCTATTTATAGTATATTCTTAGGTTATTATAGAGATAATGTTATTTTCCATTTAAATATTGGTTTACCTCATACTAATACATTTATAGAAACTGAATTTACAATACCTACTATCTTTAAATATTTACCTATGATATTAGGTTTATCATTATCTTTATCTTTAATTTATATTTATGAATTTATGTATAAAATTCATAAATCATCTATATATAATTACTTTAACCAACGTATTTATTTTGACCAATTATTAAATAATTTAATTATTAGACCAACATTAGTATTTGGTGGTTATTTAAATGAATTAACTGATAATGGTTTACTTAAAGTATTAGGTAGTACAGGTATAGGTAGATTAATTCTTAACATCCCTTTAATTATTATTCTTAATATTATTATTATTATTATTATTAATTTAATATAAATTTATTATCACTGTCTTGATAATACTGTTAATATCACTTTATAGTCATTTATTATCCCCGCTACGCGGGATTATAGCCGATTATAGCCGATTATAGCCGATTATAGCCGGCCTTTGATAAACTTTATTTGACTTATATAAACCTTAAATGTTAACAAAAATTTATTATATATAGATGTTTGTTCCTAAATATATCTATATATATATTAAAGATATAAGCCAATATTAGGGTAAATATATTAAAGATAAAAGCCAATATTAGGGCTAATTTATTCATAGATAAAAAGGTATACATCTAAATAAAAAAATCGGATCCGGCCTTTGGCGGGCATATATTTATGTTATAAAAAGTATATATATATAAATAAAAAAATATATATATAAATAGGTGATATATTGAAAAATGGTATATGTAATTAATATTATTTTAAAGATAACGAATCAAAATTTAAAAATGATTTAAAGATAAAAAAAGAATCAATCAGAATCATGAAAATGAAAAAAAAAGAAAACAAGTGGAATGAAACATCTGAGTAACTTGATAAAGAACCAACAGGGAGAATATGAGTAACGGTGAGTGAAAATAAAAAAAATCTTAAAGTATTACCAAGAGGTAAGAAGAAAGTAGTTTCCAACTACTAAGAAGAAGAAATAAATTTTAGATAAAAGTACCGCAAGGGAAAGTTAAGAAATAGAATAATAAAGAGCAGTTATAGTATAACGTACCTTTTGTATAATGGGCCAGTGAGTTATATATTTTAGTGAAAAAAAAATTTATATAAAAATAGAAAAAAATTAAAGTATATAGGCCCGAAAGCAAACGATCTACACATGTTCAAGTGTATATAAAAAAAAATTTATATATGACTCAATAGGTAATTGTAGCAATAATTTCTAAAGAAATGTGTGTAGCTGTGACAGACAAATCTGGTTTGCAGATAGCTGGTTTTCTGCGAAATATATTTTAGTATAGCCTTTATTTATTGTTTATACTGGTACAGCACTTAAATACCTTTGGGGAATTAGAATATAATTTTATCAAAATATTTAAACCTCGGAATCAGTTTATAATTATGAAAATAAGGAGTCAGACTTATTGCGATAAGGTAGTAAGTCAAAAAGGAAACAACCTAGACTATTAAATGTATGTCCCAAATATTAATTAAGTGAACTTAATCTATCCTACTTTTATTTTATAAAAGTTACTCTCATTATTTATAACATTAATGTTATATATGGGAAATTAAATTATAGACAATTAGTAAGTGGGTTTGACAATAATCAACTTTTAATGAACATGTAACAATGCACTAATTTTATATATAATATATATATATATTATTTATTAATAATAGAGAAAATATAGCGGGTCTAAATTAATAACAGTATTATAGATATAATGAGTATCATTATATGGTAGCAGAATATATAATTAATAATTATAAAGATATTGCTGGCTTGAGTAACGATAGATAATATAAGATTATCCCCTTATTCATAAGGTTTTACTATAAACTAACGGTCCCTAAGATTAATATAGAAATATATAATTAATGGGTGAAAGAACAAGAAAATAAAAATGAACCGTACTGTAGACCGACACAGGTATGATTAAAAGGGAATGGGATAACTACTTTGAATGAACTCGGCAAAATAAATCGTGCGACTGTTTACCAAAAACATAGCTTATTGCATACTAGTAATAGTTAGTATAATAAGTGATATCTGCCCGGTGTTTGTTCAATAAATATTATTATTTAATAGATAATTTTATAAAAAACAGATAAACGGCGGTCTTATTGTGAGGATCCGAAGGTAGCGAAATTCATTGACGTATAATTGACGTCCTGCATGAATGAATATACGATGCGATAACTGTATCCAAAGTAGACCCAGTGAAATAGCAATTGCGGTGAAATTAGTACTATAATATTATATTATACGCCGGGTTGGTGAAAATCCAACTTTATAGTTTTAATTTTTTATTTTTCCCATAAAAAACAATAATGAGAGTAAATACAATTCCCATCTACAAAGGATATAAGCCCTTGGGGCTCATTAATTATTTTTTTAAGCCCTCATTATTTTTATTAATGATTTATTGGTTTCTCCGATGGATAATCTAATTTTTCAATTATATCAATTATAAATAGCCCGTTGTGAACAACGGGCGGGTATTATAAGGAGAATAATTTAAAATTACATTACATTACATTACATTACATTACATTATATTACATTATATGTAGATGATAAATAAGTATTAAACATTATAAAAAATAACAAATAAACATAGGAATAATTTCTATGAATAAAAATAGATATGAAAGTTCTTTTATAGTTAGAAAAATACAATAAATAGTAATAAAAAAAATATATGGAAATATATATTATATGGCCGGATAACTTTAAAAGATTTATCTAAATATAAAAATATAGATAAAAGTTTATGGAAAAATAAAAAATTAAATGTCTTAATAGACAGATAAGTATTAATGAATTATGAATATATAATTAGGAGAGAATGGGGAGATACTTTGTAGATAGGAATAAGGCCGACTTTACCGTGCTAATATGATACCCGCGTATGGGGCATTATAATTCATACTATATAAATCTAAATATAGATAAGATATAGTGACAAGAATACAATCGAATAATACTTATCCCTCGATAGAGGGTAAATTACATAAGGCAATATGTGATAAAATAAAATCGCTATAAATAAAAAGGTGAAAACGGTCAACGATATCTTGATTGAAGACCGTCGGCAATTGTATGTGTCGCTACAGACTGGTTCACCGAGGTTAGACTGAAATGTCTGTCTAAATGTACAGTCGGGTTCTGTAATATAATATATCTGCTTTAGGGCGTATATTATATAAAGGTGAAAGATATATCAGAATAAACAGATAAGCTTATTAGTACATAAGTAATAAACCTTTGTAGGTCAAACCTACTTAATTTAATCAGAATTGGAAGATGCCGTATATCCGTAGGTTGACAAAAAGACCCTATGCAGCTTTACTATATCTTTATTTTGATTTTTTAATATCATTTGATATTATACTTTTTTTATTTATTTCAGTAGATTAGGTTATATTTATTATTTAAATCAAATGAGATACCTATATAAATGAAAAAAGAATCTAATTAATATAATATACACCTAAGGTGAGATATTTAAGTATAACTTATTTAAGAAAGAGTAAAGAGGTTAGTTTCGATGGGGCGTCGACATCAGCGAAAGCATCTGATGTGTCTAATAATAAAGGTTTTTAAAAAAAAACTAAATATTAAATTAAATTATTTATTTAATAGTAAAATACGTACAATAATTCTATATGGTAAATAGAATATCTTATATATAAGTAAGGATAACAACATAATTGTGCGATGATAATAACACTAACAAGTGGAATTAGTACTTACGTAGAGTGTAGTGAACAGGCATAAACAAATGGTATGGATGTCGATAACGGATTAAAGTTACGCTAGGGATTAATTGTTAGTTCCTTTATATAGAAATATATATATATCTCCGCGTTAGTGAGATAACTTTCTTATGAAAGTATATAAATTGGGTGAATTACAAAGATCTCTTATTTATAAGACAATTTGTAGCGAAGTATATATAGCCGCCTTTGCATTTGCAAAGGCGGGATAGTTTTAATAGATATATAAACGTTCAACGACTAGTAATTGAGTAAACTAACAATAATATTACCACGAGCCCCCAATACCTCCCGCCAAAGGCGGGCATATTTTACCCATCTTCAAATTAAATGGGTATTAAATTAGGTAAAGACATAGTCTAAACTATATAGTGATATATAGAAGTTGTAAAATTAAAAAAACAACGATAATAAAATTGAACAGGGTAATACCGCGTGAGAGTTGATATCGTCAGCGGTGTTTGCCACCTCGATTAATAACGATAGTCGAGTATAAATAGGTTTAATTGCAAGAAGTCTAAAGATAAATATCCATGATGATTTGCAGCGAATTATTATCTATATGAATAATAACTTATAATGATTATCATCATTTTATATATAAATAGCCCGTTGTTCACAACGGGCGGGTATTATAAGGATAATAAACGTTCAACGACTAGTAGGTGAGTACATATAACTATATCCTACCAAGAAATACCTAGAAATATTAACCATAATGGTATATCATATTAATATAAAATTATATAATACATAGTATATTATGATCTAATGGCCTATCTCCATATATAAATATATTAATAAGTATAATGCCCTTTGGGCTATGCCCTTTAGGCTATACCCTTTAGGGTATACCTTTTAAAAAAAATATTTTAAGATATAGTCTGAACAATAATGAAAATTATTGTAATTATCCCCTCGGGATGATCAACCCTTTATGTTTATGTTTATGTTTATGGGTTGATTAAATTTAAAAAATTTAATAAAAACAAATTGGTCGTCTAGACTCGTCCTCCTGGTCGCAGCAACTAGGTAGGGTAGGACTGTTCGTCCTCTAAGGAGTTACTTGAGATGGGTTAATTACGACGTGAGTCAGTAATGATTTTATCATCTATGGATTTTTTTCTTATCTGTTGCCTTAAGTGTACGCAAGGATAATAAGGTACATTCCTATGGTTAATAATTAATTTAGCTAAGAATGTTGTGTTTACATATTGAATGCATATCAAATATTAAATCCTTCAGATAAGTTTATACATTATAGACTATAATGTATTAGTTAATTTGTATTATTTGCAAATATACTAAATAAAACATCTTTTTTAAAAAGATATATACATATACCTAAAATATATCCATTAAGGGATCATAGATTAATTGGTAAATCTTTCGCTTTGCATGTGAACAATATCGGTTCGATTCCGATTGATTCCATATTTTTTTATTTGTATTTATAATAATTATTTAAATTTTATTAAAAAATGATTTGATTAGATGTACCTACACCATGAGGTGTACGTTTACAAGATTCAGCTTCTCCTAACCAAGAAGGTATTCATGAATTATATGATCATATAATGTTTTATTTAGCTTTAATATTGGGATTAGTTTCTTATATATTATATGTAGTAATAGCAGATTTTAAAAATAATAAATTTGCTTTTAAATATTTAAAACATGGTCAAACTTTAGAAATTATATGAACTATATTCCCTGCTGTTATATTATTATTAATAGCATTTCCTAGTTTCATATTATTATATTTATGTGATGAAGTATTAACTCCTGCTATGACTATTAAAGTTGTAGGATTACAATGATATTGAAAATATGAATATTCAGATTTCGTATCTGAGAAAGGTGAAACTATTGAATTTGAATCATATATAATACCTGAAGACATGTTAGAAGAAGGACAATTAAGATTATTAGATACTGATACATCTATAGTATTACCTGTTGATACTCATGTTAGATTTATCGTTACAGCTAATGATGTATTACACTCTTTTGCTATTCCTTCATTAGGTATAAAAATTGATGCAACTCCTGGTCGTTTAAACCAAGTAAGTGCTTTAATACAAAGAACTGGTGTTTATTATGGTCAATGTAGTGAATTATGTGGAGTTAATCATTCATTAATGCCTATTAAAGTTGAATGTGTTTCTATTAATGAATTCATAGAATGATTATCTGAAGCAGAATAAAATTTTTACCTTATCTCATTACATGGGATGATTAATCCCTTTAGGAAGTTAATTTAGTTAATATATGCCATTATGGTTATAGTTATAGTTATAGTTATAGTTATAGTTATAGTTATAGTTATGGCACATATATTCATATATATAAGTTTATATAGCTTAAAGGTAAAGCAATGTACTGTTAATACATCGATTTTGGTTCGATTCCAAATATGAACGTAATATGTATATATTATAAAATGTTTATAAAAAATCACTAGATAACCCGCTACGCGGGTTATTATAAATGGAATAAAAAAATAACATTAAATAAAAAAAAAATAAAAAAAAAATGAATATAATAAGTGGATTATCAAGTTTATTAGCTATGGGATTATTATCACCAGTACAAAGTATATTATGATTAATAATATTATTTGTAAGTACAGCAATATCATTATATAATCAAGATTTTATGTTAATGGGAATATTATATATATTAATATATGTAGGAGCAATAGCTATATTATTTTTATTTATATTATCTTTATTAAAAATAGATTATATACCACAAGGGAATGTATCTCCATTAATAATAACATTATTATGTGTATCATTTATACCATTAGATTTAACTTATGATTATAATGGAATAATTATTGAATTAAATGAAACATTTAATGAATTAACTGTAGTAGGAAATCAGTTTTATACTGAATATGCTATATTATTAATAATAACTGGATTAATATTAATATTATCTGTTGTAGGGGCAATAGCTATTACTAGATAAATGTTACAATTTGTTGAATTATTATTAATGTTTGTTTCTGTTTTATTAGCAGTAGCTTTTTTAACAGTAGCAGAACGTAAAACTTTAGGTTATATGCAACGTAGAGTAGGACCAAATGCCGTTGGTTATAAGATACAATTATATAATATAAATTTAAACACTTAAAAATTACATATATATCATTTTTTTTATTATTCCCGTTATGCGGGGATGATACAAATAAAATCTCCGCCTACGGCGGAGATATAAGAGAATTAAATGCCCGCCGTAGGCGGGATAATAACCAAATAAGATTATTTCATACTTCTATATTTAATTTAAATTCAATATAAATTTTTTTAATTTTAGATAAAAAAGCTATATAAGATTTATATAAATCTAGAAATATAGATAGATAAAATTTTATTCTTAACTAACTCCTCCATTCATTACCCCGCTAAGCGGGAGGTAATTAAATATAGTTTAGATATTATAGATATTTGTAATAATATGAAAGTATCTAAATAAAGATTATTTTTTTATAAAGGAGGTATTTATTTTTTCAAATTTGATGATTATATCTATTATATAGGTAAAACTAATAATTTTTTTTTGTTAATAGATTTAAAAGTCATTTTTAAATAAATGGAAATTATAGATTTCATAAATTTGCAAGATTAGTTGGTTGAAATAAATTTACATTTTCAATAATAAAAATAATAAAAATAATAAAAATAATAAAAATAATAAAAATAATAAAAATTTGTGATAATAAAGATTTATTATATAATGAGAATTTTTATTTAAATAAATTTTATCCTTTATTTAATACTACATTTTAAAGTAATTCAAATAGTATCATATATAATACTTATATTTATGATTATTTTAATAAAAAACTAAATAATTTAAATATTATTAAAGGTATTAGTTTATCTTTATATGTATATAAATATATAGAATAGATTTTAATAATTATTTGCAAAACGAAAATAATATTTATAATAACGATATTAGCCCGCAACTAGTAGAGATAAGTTAAATGAAAAATTTTTTATATCTGAAAAAGATAATGATAATGATAATATATATCCTCAAAAATATTTATCTATTACTAATATATATATAACTAATAATTTAAAATATGCCCGCCTTTGGCGGGGGGTAAAAAGTATAACAAAAACAAGTTTATATACTAAATAATCTTTTTAAACTATAAGAAATTATATTAATACTAATACACCTATTAAATATTATTTATTTAACACTTATAAAATAGATAATTTAAAAGATAAATATAATTTAATAATAAAATCAGTTTCTGAATTAAACAAATTATAAGGTTCTCAAATTTTATCTATAAATAAATTTACACCTAAAGGTGTATTAGCTTAAAAAAAAATGATTTTAATCTTTCTTCAGATTTGTCAACTAAAAATAATAGGATCATACATAATTAAACAAATATTCTTAAATAATATATCATTGAAAAATATTTTAATTCAAGATAAAGTTTTAGTAAATTTTCTAATATTAGTACTAAATTAATAAAATAATGATCAATAAGAGACTATATAAATAAATATAAAATAGGAGGTTTTAATAATTATTATTTTTTTTATAAAAAATTAACTGATAATGAATTTAATTTTTAATTAAAATTTTCTAATAATAAAAATTATCATATAAAGTATGAATATATAATCCTCATAATTTAACTTTAATAAAGGGACCTTTTAATAGTTTAATAGAAACAAGTAAATATTAAAAAAAAGATTATAGGTCGATATTAAATAATTTAGATAACAATATTAAAATTAAATTTAATGATATATGAATTGTTTTATTTAGTAAGGAATTATATATAAAATAAAAAAAACATAAATTAGAAAAAATAAATATTTGAGTTTATAAAAAAGATATAATTTAATTAATCCCTCTTTGGAAATAGATCACGAAGCAGGTGTTATGAATAAATTAGATATTAGCCCGCTACTTGTTGGAGATAAACCTTCATTTACATCTATAAATGAAACATCTAAATCTTTAAATATGTCTAATAAAACAATATAAATATATTTAGATTTTAATATAGCTAATAAAAATGGTTATTATTATTTAAGTAAAAAAATTTAATAGTATTTAACAAAAAATAAATTTATCTCTTATAATTTGCGTCCCGAATTATCATTTAAGAAAAATTGAGATAATTATATATAATGGTAGATAGCCCGCTATGCGGGCTATTATTTATATAAACAAAGGTGATCATAATTGTTTTTTATATAAATAGCCTTATAGGTTATATTATATGATTTCGGAATAAATAAAAAAAAATGTAATAATCACTACTTTAAATAGTGATGTTTAAAATAAAAAAAATTAAATAAATATAAGAAATTTATTTTTGGCCAAAGTATATAAAAAAAAAGAAAGGCGGAATAATAATATACGAAGTGAAAGTGAACCTTTTGCTAAAAACTATCAAATTGCGGGAACGTCTTAAAGCTATTTCAACTAAGTAAATATAGTTCTCCCAGGCATACACCGGGGGGAGGAAATATATTTATGGCACAGGTAATGACTCGTGGTACAGTAATATCGAAATAGATGCACGAAAGGAAATAGACAATCCGCAGCCAAGTACCTATTAATAATTTAATAATAATAAACTGTTTATGACTCGCCTTGTTTAATTATTTATTAATAGGTATGCAGTTCATCGACTAAATGGTAGTTGGTGTATTTTATACCTCTCATTAATTGAGATAATAAAAATATGCTTAAGATATAGTCAAACCTTATTCGAAAGAATACAGAAATATATATATATATATTACTCGTTAGCTTCTTTAATTTGCAAGCTTATATAAATAAGAGTCTCATTTATGTGAGTCGTTAAATGGATAGTTAATATTGTATATCAAGTTTAACTATTTAGGGAGAAGTATTCCAACTTTATCTAATCATATAAAATTTTTTTTAGCTATATATGTATGATTAAAGGAATATATTTGTATTACGGTATATTAATGGCAATAGCGGATGCAGCTAAATTATTATTAAAAGAAATAATTATACCTACACATGCAGATAAATTAATATTATTTATAAGTCCAATTATATCATTAATTTCTGCATTATTATGTTGATCAGTAATACCTTTTGGACCAGGTATAACTATAACTGATCATAATTATGGATTAATATTAACATTAGCTATAAGTAGTATAGGAGTATTTGGAACTTTATTAGCTGGATGATCTGCTAATAGTAAATATTCTTTATTAGGTTCTATACGTTCAACAGCACAATTAATTAGTTATGAATTAGTTTTAACTACAATAGTTTTATTATGTATTTTATTTGCTGGTAGTATGAATTTATCTAGATATGTTGAATTACAATCTTCTATTTGATTATTTATACCTTTATTACCTTTATCTATTATATGATTTATAGGTTGTGTGGCTGAATGTGCTAGACCTCCTTTTGATAATGTTGAAGCTGAATCTGAATTAGTTTCTGGTCATATGACTGAATATTCTTCTTCTATTTTTGTTTTATTCTTCTTATCTGAATATGCTTCTATCTTATTCTTATCTACTCTTACTGCTGTTTTATTCTTTGGTGGAGGTACTGGTATTATTTTAGGATTAAAAGCTAATTTATTCGCTTTTACTTATATTTGAGTTAGAGCTACTTTACCTAGAGTTAGATATGATAAATTAATTAATATGTGTTGAATTATTTTCTTACCTTTATTATTTGGTTTCGCTATCTTTTTACCTTCATTAATATATTTTATTGATGCTAATATTAGTTATATATCTTAATTAACCCTACCCTGATTTATACCTACTATTTATCTTTATGGGTATTTTATCTTTTTATTTATTCATATATGTAAATCCCGCCTTTGGCGGGCATATCTAATTCTTTATATCTTATATATGTCAACTTAGCTAGGATTATTATACTATCATATTTATCTTATTTTTATATACCCAAACTATATTTATACACAAATATATTGCCTTGATTAGTAATTAGTGATTAGTGATTAGTGATTAGTGATTAGTGATTAGTGATTAGTGATTTGATTACGGGTATATTTAATACCGCTTTTGGCGGACATAGGTGATAAATGTCTTATAGTTCAATGGTTAGAACATTACTCTTCTAAAGTAATTATTTGGGTTCGATTCCCAATGAGATAAAAATATATATAGGTAAGTTAATATATAAATATATCTATGGTAAATTATTTAACTATATTTTATAGTTAAATCCTGGAGCTATGCTTCAAGTATGATTTTATTTGTTTAATAAAATATCATAAAAATTAATATTTATTATGAATAAACAAATGACTTATATAACACGTTGATTATATAGTACATCTCATAAAGATATAGCTATATTATATTTAGGATATGGTTTAATATCATCAATGGTTGCTACTGGAATGTCAGTTATAATACGTATGGAATTATCAGGACCTAATCCTCAATTCTTAAATGGTAATAATCAAGTGTTTAATGTAATGGTTACAGGTCATGCTATAGCAATGAGTGCGCCGTTTAATTTGTTAAACGGGTTATGTTATTTAATAAATAACGTCTGATTAGTTGAAATTAGATCAGTAAATCCCAACTGAAGTGGATGGATCAAACCCATCGATGAAAATCAAACACTTAAGCCAGTTGTAAAGGGAATATTGAAAGACTATATTCCTGAGATAAGTATTGTTATGAATACGTTAAGAAACTTGATACAGTGTAGCTGTCACTTATGGGACCTATCATTAAAGATGATTAGTAAGACAGATAAATGTAGTATCATTGATGCATTTATGTTTCAACCGTCTTTAGCACTTTCAAATAGAAAGAGAGTAATCGTACATTGCAAGGTTCTAAAACAATACAGCCCTTTAATAAAGAACTCGGGATTACCTAAGGGGGCTCAATGAGCCCCTAGTCTTAAGACAATAGGTAACGGAGATTCAATAGTAGTTGATAATTTGCTTAGCAAAGTACAATGAAGTGAATCAGTAAATAATAACTCCGCACAGCGGATAATAATGAGAAGTATGAGTACAAAAGCCGGAAATAGCAATATTTCGTCTCGTGGCAGAGTAAGTAATACGAATAATATAAACAGTGTTATACCTATCAATATGAAAAATATTGCATCTATGCGTAATCTTATTTTAGCATATGAAACTATTAAAAGTAAACCTGGTAATTTAACACCAGGGATTGATAATGTAACTTTAGATGGAATAAATAAAGATTATTTTACTTCTTTGATTGAAAGATTAAAGAATAATAGTTTTGAATTTAAACCAGGTCGTCAAGTAATGATACCTAAACCTGGTAAGAGTGAAAAACGTCCTCTAGTTGTTGGTTCTCCTAGAGATAAAGTAGTTCAAAGAGCTATATTACAAATAATGGAACCACATTTCGAAAATATATTCAATAAAAGAAGTTTTGGATTTAGACCTAATTTAGGTTTAAGGCCAGCTATAAAAGATTTAGAAGCTAAGTTTCAAAGTAGTAGATGAATTATAGAAGCTGATTTAAAAAAGGACAGTATAAACCATAATATATTGTTAGATATATTAAAGAAGGATATCTCTTGTGAAAGAACCCTATCCTTAATTAAAACTATGCTTAAAGCGGGAGTAATGGTAATGGATGAATTTGGTAATTTTCATAAAGATCTATTAGAGGGTACCCCACAGGGTAATATACTTAGTCCATTATTATGTAATATATTTTTACATCAGTTAGATATATTTATTGAAGATATAAAAATTAAATATAATAAAAATAGAACTACTAAACATAGTTACGAATATAACTATATTACTGGTCAAGTCCGTAAAGCCAGAAATAAAGGTTGAAATGACTCGAAGCATCCTAATTATAAAGATTTTTTGAACCTTATTAAAACCTTGAAGGAAACTCCTAGTTCTAGTTTAACTAAAGTCAACATCGAGTATATTCGTTATGCTGATGACTTTGTCATTGGTGTCCAAGGTAGCTATACCTTGGCTAAAACTATCTTAGAAGAAGTTGATCTATTTTTAAAGTCTATTCACATTAGTTTAAATTATGATAAAACTAAAATTACGGATTTTAAGAAAGAACCTATTAAATTTTTAGGTTTCTTAATAATGAGTAGAGAATATAATGAAAAACAACATGAAAATATACTTAATAAGACAGGAGCAATGATAAGTAGACGTAAAAAAACTAGATTATCATTGTATTTTGATTATAATGATATCATAAAAAGATTAAGATCTAGAGGATTTATAAAACATAGAATTGTACCTTATAAACATACTCATTATAAATGAAGGGGTACGTTTAAAGGTAATCTTATTAATTTAGAACATGCTGATATAATTAGATATTATAATTCTGTTATTAGATCTATTTATAATCATTATTCAATATGTCATAATGTTCCTAATTTAGCTAATGTTTGTTGGTTAATAAAGGAATCTTGTGCTCTAACCTTAGCCCGTAAGTTCAGACTTAGAACTCTAAGGAAAACTTTCGATAAATTTGGAAAGAATCTGGGTATAGATATTAACAAAAATGTAAGAGTCAGCTTTTGATTCCCTTCTTCATTTTCAAGAATTAGTATTGTTAAATGGGCTAAAACTGATTTCTCTACTTCTAACCCTTATGCTAAATTAAGGGAAAGTTGAAACAATAAATTTACTACATCAAATATGTTTAAAAAATGTATTATTTGTAATGCTACCTCTAAGATTGAAATGCATCATGTTAGAGCTATAAAAGATTTAAAATCAAAGTATAAAGATAGCAAATTAGATTTCTTTACGTTACAAATGCAAGCTATTAATAGGAAACAAGTTCCATTGTGTAGTTTACATCACGATGAACTACATTCTGGTACTATGTCAGATGCAGATAAATTACTGTTTAAAAAAGCTACAAGCAAAAAGAAAAAATAGTTAGTTATATATAGTACATATGTACTAATTCCAGTTTAACTGAAATATAACTAAAGGTTAATATATGTATATCATTGAGGTTATTAATTATTTATGGAAAGCCGTATGATGGGAAACTATCACGTACGGTTTGGAGGCGAGTAGTATGAGTGATCATACTAGACTTAGCCTACTTTTCTTATTTGTAATGCCAGTATTAATAGGAGCCTTTGGTAAAAGAATATATAAAAAAGATATATTTTTCCTTAAATTATCATCCTTATATAGGATTTATACCTGTATAAAGCAGGGATTAAATATAATGTTTAATTTATTTATAAAAGATCATACGAAAATAAATAAAGATATAATAACCTCTAAAAATAAATATACTAATATATCTCAAATAGAAGGGATACCTACAAATAATATAGATATCCTTGATAGAGAATATTTAGGTTCTTATTTAGCAGGTTTAATAGAAGGAGATGGATCTATATGAGTAGATGAAGGTAAATATAAACAAAAAACAAGTCCTGCTATAGATATTATATTTGTAGAAAAAGATTTACCTTTGTTAAATTATTTATTTAATATATTAAATATAGGATATATTAAACATAATAGAACTTCTAAAGCTTATATGTGACATATAAAAAAAATAGAAGATATTTATAAAATATTAGAATTAACTAATGGTTATTATAGAACACCTAAATATGAAGCATCTATTAGGGCAATTAATTGATTAAATAATTATATAATAATTAATAGAGAATTAATTTCTGAAAAAGATAAAAATGAGAGTAAACTTTCTCTCTATGATTATTTTTCTAAAGTAAATAATCGGTCACATAGCGGGTATAATAATTATCATGATGTAGCCCATAATGAGTTAGGTATATTAAAGTTTCTCTCTATTCCCGCCTTTGGCGGGCCTAAAGGTAATGGAAATTTAGATAAATATAATAGGAATATAAAAATTTCTATTTTAAATAAAATAGATTTTATAAAAATAAAACCTCTTGATACTTCTGATTTATGATCAAATTCATGATTATCTGGATTTACAGATGCAGATGGTAATTTTAGTATATCAATATATAAAAGAAAAAATAATAATACAAGTGTAGGTTTATATTATAGATTAGAAATAAGACAAAAATACACAAAAGTTTTAGATATAAATAATAATAAAATCGATGTTAATTATTTTAATATAATGACATCTATAGCTAATATGTTTAATACTAATTTATATAGTAGAAAAAGAAATATGAAATTACAAAATCAAGAATCATATAAAGATTATTATACTTATATTGTAGCCGTAACTAAAATAGATAATTTACTATTAGTTTTAAAATATTTTGATAAATATCCTTTATTATCTTCTAAATATTTAGATTATATTGATTGTAAAAAAATTATAGATTTAGCTAAATCTAAAGGTAATAAACCTTCACATATTGAATGTAAAGAATTAGCAATAAAAACTCGTAATAATTTTAATAAAACAAGAACTAAATTTAATTGAGATCATTTAAAATAAATATATATATAATGTTATATATATAAGGAAAATATCCGGTATACCCGGGATATATCTATATCAGCAATAAAATAAATGCTCCCCTTTTGGGAAGTAAATTGTTGGTTTATATAGTTGCCGTGGATAGTGTTTATTAACACATAATAAAATTTTATAAAGATAAAAGCCTGCAGCGAGCTGTGGTCACCCATATATATCTTTTATTTTATTTTATTATATTGTAAAATTATCTATTATTATATTACTATATGCTGGAAACTCCTAAAGTTTTATATAATAATTTATTACCTCCATATAAATGAAATGCCCATCTCCTTTGTGGATAGGTATAAGCCCTATGGGCTAATTTAGTTATGGAATATAATAATCTTTACTTAAATGGTAATACATAATCCATATTTGTATAAGATATTATAATAAATAAATTATTGAAAATTATAATGATGATAATAGAAATATAGATAAAATGCCCATCTCTTTTGGAGATGGATATAAACCCTATGGGCTCATTAATAAATACCCTATTTCTATTAAAATATATGGACAATCAGCAGGAAACGAAAATAAATTATAGTATAAATATCTATATAAAAGATGGTTATAATTATACTCCCCCAAAAAGGGATTAATCATGTTTATTATAATGCAAGAAATTTATCAAAATGGCCCGCGTAGCGGGCTTCAAAATGGCCCGCGTAGCGGGCTATCAGGTAATTTATCATTAGGATCCTCAGAGACTTTACGTAATACTCCTTATTATAAGGATGAAGATAAAGTCCATTATATATTGAAAAATATATGCCCGCATAGGCGGGTATAAGGGATTATTTCCTTATAAAAAAAAAGAACTTCTTTCTTCCTATATTAATAGGAGCAGTAGATATGGCATTTGCTAGATTAAATAACATTAGTTTCTGATGTTTACCACCTGCATTAGTATGTATAATTGCTTCAGTTTTAATTGAACAAGGAGCTGGTACAGGGTGAACGGTAATTAAGCCGTTAAATAAAAAAATATCATTCAATGCGCGAAAAACCTTATTTATATATGTCTGTAAAAAAGATTATAAATGATTTATAAAATACTCATATATACTTTTAATACAATTTTTTTGTATTATAAAAGAGAATAAAGTAATAATTTTTATAAAAGGTCAATGTGCCTGCATATTAAAAAATATGTATCAGAGACTACACATGATAATAAATCAATCAAAATTAAATAAAAATAAATGTCCGGCTATGCCGATATCTCCCATTAGGGATTTTATATGAGGTTCATTAATTTTAGAAAAATATAAAGAAAATAATCCCCCCCACCTTTGGTGGGGGGTAACATCATATATATATATGTTTGATATATATATACCTAATTTTCATAAAATATGAAAAAAAATAAAATCATTATCATTATCATTATCATTATCATTACTAAAAAAGTATAATGCTTATTATTTATTTAATCAAAATCCACAAAAATACTCGCCTTTGGCGGTATTTATAAAAAATCAAATAATGTGATCAACCCCCTTTGGGGGTTTAATGGCCCGCTACGCGGGCTATCATGTGTATTTTATACACATAATGAGAATAAATCCCGCTTTTGAGGGGGATTTATCGCCTAAGAGGATAAATGAAATATCTAATATTGCCTCAGGTGATATACCCAGGGGGCATATTACCCACGAAGCGGATGATATCGAAAATATTTGAAAAAAAGATAATAAAACGGATAAATCTGATTTAATAAATTTTGAAGAATGATTAGTAGGTTTTACTGATGGTGATGGTACATTTAATATATATTTTCCTAAAAATAAAAATTCTACTACTTTAACTTTTCAATTAGCTCAAAGTAAATATAATAATCAAATATTATATAAAATAAAAAAAAATTAGGTGTAGGAATTTTAACTAATGATAAAACAATGTTAGTTTTTAAAATAACAAAAATAGATCATTTAAAAAATATAATTTTACCTATTTTTGACAAATATCCTTTATTAACATCTAAATATTATAACTATAAATTATTTAGAGAAGCAGTTTTAATATATAGTAGAACAGATATATCAACTGTAGAAAAAACTAATAAAATAATAATTTTAAAAGAACAAAATAAAGAAATACCATTTAATTCCCGCCAAAGGCGGGGATCAACCCGGGTTAATTATATTTCTCCTGCTTGAAAATTAAAAGAGATTAGTCCTAGTATTTTAGGAAATAATGTTAATACAGAAATTGATTTTAAATTATTAAATATAGAAGATATTAATAAATTAGATAATACTATATTAAAAAATCATTTAAAATTTATTATGTCTAAAAGTTGATTAATAGGATTTATAGAAGCAGAAGGTAGTTTTTATTTAGTAAAAAAAGATAAACTTTCAGAAAAAAAACAAATTTTATTAAAAAATCCCGCCTTAGGCGAGTATAGAATTGTTCATGCTTTTGGTATAAGTCAAAAATTAGATCCTATAATACTTTTAACTATTAAATATATATTTAAAATAAATGCCTCTATAAAAAATAAAAAACCTGGAGAAGCCGGACATTTTTATTCATTAGATACAACTAATAATAAAAGTATAAATAATATTATAAATTATTTTATAAATAATAAAAATTCAGTTTTATTTTTAGGAGCTAAAAATTTAGAATTTACTATTTGAAAAAGAAGTTATTTTAAATATAAAGGTAATTATCTTAGATTATTAAAAATTAGAGATTTTATTAGAAAATTAAAAAATAAACATAAAATATCCTCATAATAGGTATATTCTATTTATTGATTATAAAGCATAGTCCGAACAATATAGTAATATATTGATATAATGATAATATAAATATGCTTATAATAAGCATTTATATGAGATTATAAACAAAATTGTTACCCACCACTATCATCAATTAATGCACATTCAGGACCATCAGTAGATTTAGCCATATTTGCATTACATTTAACTAGTATATCAAGTTTATTAGGAGCTATTAACTTTATAGTAACATTTTTAAATATGCGTACTATAGGTTTACATATGATAAATGCACCATTATTCGTATGAGCTATCTTCTTTACAGCGATATTATTATTATCATTACCAGTATTAACAGCTGGTGTTACTTTATTATTAATGGATAGAAACTTTAACACTGGTTTCTACGAAGTAGCAGCTGGAGGAGACCCAGTACTTTACCAACATTTATTTTATAAAAATATAGAATTAGACTCATGAAAAAAAATAATAATTAACATCTCTGACGGCTACAAGTTGTCAGCGTTTATATCCAAGTGCGATATAAATGGGATTTTTTACGGATTTTTTTTATTTATAGATATATATATAATACATTTATTATTTTTAGCCTTAATTATAAGTATTTACAAATTTTATCATATTATGAAAAAAATTACAATTAATCATATATCACAATTATCTCCGTCTAGCAGAGATGATAGCTCATCATTTTTTATAAAAAAAAAAATATATATATATATAAAATCATATGTAAAAGATTTAATAGAAGAAAATGGCCCGCTACGCGGGGATGTATCAAAAGAATACATATTATATAATAAAATTAGAGAATTATATAATTTACCTAAATTAAATAATAATTTTATAGATTGATTAATCGGTTTTACTGAAGGAGATGGTTCTTTTGTAATGAATCATAGAAATGATATCACATTTGTTATAACTCAAAATACTAAACATAAATATATATTAGAGTATATACAAAAAACATTAGGTTTTGGTTCAGTTATAAAACAAGGAAATAATACTCATAGATTTATTGTTCAAAATAATTTTGAATGTTTTTTATTAGCTTTATTATTTAATAATAATATTATATTTCCAACTAAATTAATTATATTTAATAAATGGATATCTTTATTAAATAAAAAAATACATAATAAAAAGCAGGGTGTATTAAATAGTAAATTTACTAAAAAATTAAATAAAAATAATTTAAAACATCAAGAAATTTTAAAATTAATATCACCTATAAAAATAAATAATACAAATAAAGAATTAAATTTAAATAATGCCTGATTATCTGGGTTAACAGATGCAGAAGGTTGTTTTTATTGTAATATAAAAAAACATAATGGCCCGCGTAGCGGGCTATCATCTTCGCTAAGCGGGGATAATGAAAATATTATAAATAAAGATATATATAGATATAAATTATGTTTTGATATAAGTCAAAAATGAGAAATAAATAAACCAGTATTAGATAGATTAGCTTTTTTATTAAAAATAGGTAATGTTTATAAACATAATGTACCTAATGTTTGATATTATAGAGTAACTGGTGTTAATAATTGTAATAATTTATTATCATATTTTGATAAATATCCCTTAAAAGGTAATAAATTAAATATTTATATTTTATTCAAAAAAATAATATCTTGAATATTGTGTAAAGGACATTTAAATATTAATGAAAAAACAGATTATTATATATCTATAATTAAAAATTTAAATAAATAAGAGATTTATTTATTTCATTGTCCGTAACAAGTTACAGGTTATTTACGTAAAACTTTTTATAGAGGATTAATTCAATTATCATTAATAATCATTAGTGATGATTCGCGCATATCGCGGGTATTAAGAATTGAAATAATAAAGAAGGTATAAATTAGTTATAATTAATTAGCTCATTGAATTTATACTCAGTGGGTATTCTCTTATTTCCCTTATTAACTTCCCACAAAAAGGGGTTAATTATCTCCCGTTGAGAGATAATTTATAAAAAATAGGAAAGAATTTTTCTATATATTTTTAATAAAAAAATCCTTTATTAGGGCTAATATTTATGCTGTATTAAAGTTAAAGGGAATAAGAGTATTAAAAAGACTAAATAATTAATAAAGCAAATGTTGTTATGTGTAAACATAATTTTAAAGATTTTATTTATTAACAGCTCCTTATAAAGGATAAAGCTTTAATTAATCAATAAGACTTTATTAATAAAATGATAATTTTATCATTATTTATATCTAGTAATAGTTAAATTAATATTTATGTAACTCTAATAAGAAAATAAATAATAAGATAATTTTATCCCTTAAATTTTTAAATTTAAAGGGGGTTAATCATTTCCTATTTGGGAAAAAATATATATATAAATATATATGTTATATAAGATTAAATATCCCCCCCCCGCTACGCGGGGATCTATATACTTTATACTTATATTTAACTAATTTATTCTGAGAGGAATAATATATTTATATAAATTTTATAAAAATCAATATATAAATATTGCTATACGAGTGAAAACGGTCAAGAGTTTATAATTATCTTAAGACCGTCGGTAGTATTAGATATCGCTACAGACTGGCTCACTTGTGGGTATCTGAAATGATGCTTAATGTACAGTCGATAAAAATTATATATAGTATAAATATACTATAAGATTAAAAGGATTCTTTGGTCAAGGATGGCCTATAAATGTTTTATTAACATTTTGTATTTCGCTATATGCAATAAATTATGATAACCTCTGTAATCTGGGGTTTATATATTTAATTACTATAATTTTAATCAAATGATATTTAAAATACTCAACTATGAGAGATATAAGACTAAGAAAAATTAGCCAATATAGTAAAAATATTAAATATATGTTATATAAGTCCTGGAGCTATATAGTCGCAGGCAAAAATTTAAATAATAATTTGCAGATAACCAAAAGAAGATGAAAATCTATCTTAGTAGGAATCTCAGAGACTACACGCGAAACATCTAAAAAAATATTTGTGAAAAAGAATTACCAAATAAATTTAATCAATGATTAGCTGGTTTAATAGATGGTGATGGTTCTTTATTAGTAAGTAAACAAGGATATACTTCATGTGAAATAACTGTAGAATTAAGAGATGTTAAATCCTTATATCTAATTAAGAAAAAATTTGGTGGATCTATTAAATTAAGATCTGGAATTAAAGCATATAGATATAGATTACATAATAAACCAGGAATGATATTTTTAATAAATTCTATTAATGGTAATATACGTAATTCAAAAAGATTAGCACAATTACATAATGTTTGTGATAAATTAAATTTACCAGTTATTACTCCTTATGAATTAGATATTAATAATAGTTGATTTAGTGGATTTTTTGATGCTGATGGATGTATAACTATGTCTATAAAAAATAACCGTCCACAATTAACTATATCTGTATCTAATAAATTACTTGTAGATATTGAATATTTTAAAAAATTATTTAATGGAAATATATATTATGATAGAGGTAATAATGGTTCTTATAAATGAACAATTCAAAAAAAGAAGATGTTTTATTCTTTATGAATTATATAAAATATAATCCATTATATACTTTAAAAAATAACAGATTTAAATTAATTAATTTATATTATAAATTACTCCCGCTACGCGTGGGTGATAGCCCGCTACGCGGGCCATTAGTTTTATCAAAATCTTATAAAGAACCATTAAATAAACCTTGATCTAAATTTATAGAAAAATGAAAAGTTTGAGATATATAAATTATGGAGAGTAAAACCTTCTATGATTAATATCCGGGGGTATTTTTATTTCTTTAAGGGAATATATTAGATGAAGACATAGTCCACATTATAAAACTATATATATATAACTCCTGCAGCTTGAAAAGCTGCGGGCTATATAGTTAAAAGCATCCAGAAGTTTACATTATAATTATACCAGGATTTGGAATAATATCACATATCGTATCTACATACAGTAAAAAACCTATCTTTGGTGAAATTGGTATGTTATATGCCATGGGATCTATTGGTTTATTAGGTTTCTTAGTTTGAAGTCAATTTATGGCTTTCCTTAGACGTGAGTTTAAGGTAATAAACACCACTATAAGCTGGGAAGGATGATATTTATTTAATACTTTTTATAGTTCAAATTTAAATAAAAAAGCCCAATCAGCAGGAAACTTTCAATCTTTAGATAAAACTAAAGATATTTTATTTTTAAAAGATAATAAAGATCTAAAAAATACTAAAAAAGGATCCTCAGAGACTATACGTGGTGATACTTATGATTTATTTTATATTTTTTATAAATTAATACATTTAAAAAGTATAAAAATAGATAAAAATTGATTAAATTGATTTATAGGTTTTACAGAAGGAGATGGAGCTTTATTATTTAATAAAAACTCTTGTAATTTTGTTATTACTCAAAAAGATGTTTCTATTTTAGAACATATACAAAAAACATTAAATTTTGGTTATGTAAAATATATTTATAAAGATAAAAATAATAAAGAAATTATTACACAGGGATCTTCAACTCCTAAGGGGTTAATTAAATATGGTCGTTATGTTGTTTATGATATTAAAAATATTTTTTTATTATATTTAATATTTAATGGTAATTTATATTTAAATAATAGAATTATACAATTAGAAAAATGATATGAAATATTAAATTCTAGTAAAACTCTTTCTAAAGAATTTTTAAGTAAAAGTAATCGAATACATGCTTTACCTTCTGTTATAAAAGATAAAAATATTGTTTCATTAGATAATTCTTGATTATCAGGGTTTACAGATGCAGAAGGTTGTTTTTCTGTTAAAATATATAAACATCGTAATAAAACTTATGTAAAAAATGTTTTTATTTTAGATCAAAAAAATGAATTTGATTTATTAAATAATATAAGTATATTATTATATAATAAAAAATTAGCCAAATTAAGAAAAACAATTAATGGTTATGTAAATATGTATAGAATTGATATATCTTGTAATCATATTGAAAGAATTAAAATTATTATCGATTATTTTAATAAATATAATTTAAAAACAAGTAAAAATAAATCTTTTAATATATTTAAATATATATCTGAAATCTCTTTAGGTAAACAACCTTTAGATGAAACTAATTTAAATTTAGTTATAAAATTAAAAAAAAACATGAATAAATTAACTATGGATAATAATTCTATAGGTTATTCATCTAAATCATAAGTATAAGATATAGTCCAAAAGTATAACATGTATGCAATAATTTATATTTATATTAATAATCCTTCAAATATATATATTTTTTATATTCTTATAAATTAACATGTGTTTAATATCTCTATTTATATATCCTTAAAATATAAAATTCCTTTTAATCTATACTTATAATACCCGCCCGCTGTGAACAGCGGGCTATTCATATATTTTATGATATAAGATACTCTATATAACATATATATGTATAAACATATATATATAATGGGCATAGGGCTATTATGTATATAAAATAAATATGCCCTAATATAAAAAATTATAAGCTTATTATTTTTTTATAAGAAAGGCGGGATTTATTCTTAGGAATAGGATAAACCTAAATGAGCCGTTTATACCGCCATATATACAAAATATATTAATAGAGGTATTAATAAATAAAAATATACTTAGCATCATATGTATGTAGTAGGATTAGATATTGATACTAGAGCTTACTTTACATCGGCTACGTGCGCCATCTTATTGTTAAACTTAATGTGTATAAGTTTCTTAAAAAGAGAAAATATCTCTAAAAGAAATAAATTACACCTTCAAATATTTTCTATTTATAAAAATAAAATATATGAATGCCCATTTCCAAAGGCTTTTAAGAAGGGTATAAGCCCAAAGGGCTCATCTATTTTATATAAAGGGAAATTAATTATTAAATATAGTTATAATATTATAAATATAACTTTTATAAAACCTATACGTTATATTTCTAACAAAAATAATATTCCTTATGATATGAGGGATATTGGGGGAAATATTATTAATAGTGAATTAAATTCACTAAAATCTAATAAAAAAACTCATAAAAAAAAAGAAATCATATTAAATTCATGTAAAGACTTAATTATTCCAACATGAGCATCTAATAAACCTAAACCTAAACCTAGTGAAAAAAGATTATCTTTTAATTTTAAAAGAGGTATTATAACTGCTAATGAAAGAAATGCTTTAACTATTAATAAATATCATAGAAGTATGATTATAGGTATATTAATATCAGATGGTTGATTACATTTACATAAAATATGAAATCCGGCTTTAGGATTTAAACAATCTATGAAAAATTATGATTATTTATGATGAGTTTTTTGTGAGTTATCTTATTTAGCTTCTAATTTACCCCAACCTACAAAAAATTTAAAAAGAGGTAAACTATTTTATAGTTTACAATTTACATTACGTAAATTAAAATCTATGAATGAAATTAAAAGTATATTTTACTATGAAGGTAATAATAGAAAAAGTATAAAAGAAGATTTATTAGATTATATAGATTTTGTTGTATTAGCTCATTGAATAATGTGTGATGGATCTAGACGTAATAAAGGTTTAACTCTCTGTACAGATAGTTATAATTTAAAAGAAAATATATTAATTTCAAATATTTTATATATAAAATTTGGTATAAAAACAACTTTACAAAAAAATAAAGATAAATATAGAATATATATTAATCAAAAGGAGTTAAATAAAATTAAACATCAAATAGCACCCTATTTTATAGATAATTTTTTATATAAATTAAATATGACCCCTAAAAAGTAAAGGTTATTTCATATATTTTTAGTAATAAAATTATGATACCATATCATATGCCCGCCATATTATTAAAGATTTTTATATTTTGAAGTAAAGCATTAGACTTAGATACTTAAAGTAATTTAAGGTCGAACACAGCATGTCTAAAAAAGGGAATTTAATTAGCCCTTTGGGCTTATACCCATTTTCAAAGTAAATGGGTATTTAATTCATCCCTGAGCTAAGATTTATATGGTGTAATTTTATAGATAATCATAAATTATTAGATTGATATGTAATTGTAGCTGATTATATATAGGAAAATACAATCATTATCTGTAAAACACCTAAGTAAATAGATATTTAGGTTTAAGAAGAATTTGGGATTGACTATATATCGAAAGTATATAGTTAACGGAAAACTCATAGTAATTATAATAATAAGTAAGTTAATGACCCCCTGCATAGCCTGCATAGCCTGCATAGCCTGCATAGCCTGCATAGCCCGCATAGTGGGGGCTGATCTTTCCATCATTATAACCCAAATGGTTAAACATTAACGAATAGATATATACTTGACGCGATATTGTTTGCATAATGATATATCTTTTTATTAAATAATAATGAAGGGGTTTAGTTATATAAATATAAATATATATATATATATATATATATTTATATATATATATGTCTGATAAGAGGATTAATCTTCTATTTCACAATGGTAATTGCCGTTCCTACTGGTATAAAAATATTTAGTTGAATAAATACATTATCCTTTAGCAAGATTAATTTGAATTTTAAAAAGTTGTTCGACAAACTTTTATTTTTAATATATAAAGAACTAAATAGATTAAATAGTATTGATATTGAATTTTATTTAAGAAAAGGCCCATCTCCAAAGGCTTTTAAGCCCAAAAGGCTCATTAAGTCTTTATGATATATTCCCTAGATCTAATCTAAATTATTTAAATCCTGATAATTAGTCTAAATAATTAGTTATTTACGGTACAAATTTAGAAAGTTCGTTTACCTAAATTTTTAGAAATAACATATTAGTTTTAGGGGTTTATTGGATAAGTTTCATATTTTATAGAGTAATAATCCACTTATTATTCCCGATATGTGGTTATAATTAATGATAAAATCTATTTTTTTAGTATTTATATATGTTTAATAAAAGAAATGGGCAAATTCGGGAGAAAACCTATAGTTAAAAAAAGGAATAATTATAGGTCAATCGCCGAGCTAAATCATAAGCGAGAAATCCTTATGTAAAAGTGTAGAGATTAGACGCTCATTGGAAACCTAAGTTATATAATCATAAAAGGTTATGATAAGATAAGATAAGGTTTTTTAAGGTATAATCCAATTGCCAGTAATGGTATTAGAGCCAACCTCTAACTATAAAACATATAATAACAGTCAGTAGCATAGCTGCAGGCGGTTTTATTAACTTATATCTTTGTCATCTTAATTAACCCCCTATACAAGTAGGGGAGTTTATCCTATAGGCCGCAACGCGGCACATTTTATATATTAGGTTATGTTGAAGATATAAGTTTATTATAGATTTGTTTAACTAGCTAGTTATATATCATATTAAATATAACAGAATCTGAGATGATTAAGGTTAAATATGAGCTACAATATATGGAGGAGAAGTAAGATTAGCAGTACCTATGCTATTTGCTTTAGGTTTCTTATTTTTATTTACTGTCGGTGGATTAACAGGAGTTATGTTATCTAATGCATCTATAGATGTAGCATTCCATGATACGTATTACGTCGTTGGTCAACAAAAAATGGCCCTTATATATATATATATATATGATATCTTAATTTAGATGGGAATAATAATAGTAAAAATAATATAAAACTTGTAACTAATTTATGGGATTGTCCATATAATCTTGATTTAAATAGTTCAAATATACAATCCGCAGAAAACATTACCATTACCCGCCAAATAAGGGAAAAAGGATTCTCAGAGACTATACGTCAATCATACAAAAATATAATGCCCTGTAATATGGGACATATAAATATCTTAAATTTTACTAAATTAAAAAAAGATATTAAATTTAACTCATTAAGTAGATTATTAAATTGTCTAAGCGGGGGATGATGCTCTCGTAGGAGGCATTTAAGTTATATCTATATAATGAGCCCGGCTTCGCCGGGCTTATACCCTTTGGAGATGGGCATATTTAATAAAATATCAATAAAAATAAATAATAAATTAAATACAAATAGATCTTTTTATTATACCCGCTACGCGGGCCATTTAAATAATACCCATAACATTAATATGATAACTAACCCTTTTAATAATTATATAACTAAACGTAATATACATACTAATTCACAATCATGACTACCTACAACTAGTTGCAGATTAAAAATAGATAAAATATTAGATAATGATAATGATTTTTGAAATAGATTTGCAGGTATAATTGATGGTGATGGTTATATACAAGTTATAAAAATAAATAATGTAAATAGATTAAAAACTATAGAAGTTAAATTACATAATAGAGATATACGGTTATTAAATTTTATATTAAATAAATTACATATGGGTAGAATTTATAGATATAAAAATAATGATTATTCTAAATGAATAGTATCTAATACTCCTGAAATGTATTATATTATGAATAAATTAAATGGTTTAATAAGAATTAAAGTTTTAAATTTTAAAAAAGGTTGTGAATGTTTTAATATAATATTTAAAGAAGCTAATTATATAATTAAAGAAAATGATCCTTATTTTGCAGGTTTAATAGATACTGATGGTTCAATAGTTTTTAATCATTCAGGTAATCGTATAGAATGTAATTTAGAATTTAAATATAATGAATTTACATCTAAATTAAATTTAGATAATGTTATACCAAATTATATACCTTATAAATTTATAAGATATCGAAAAGATAAAAAATCTATAGGATTTAAATATCAAAATGTAAATAATATGATATTTATTTATGATTATTTTATGAAAAATAGATTATATTGTGATTTTAAATTTTATAGAGTATCTAAAATTTTAAAATTTATGGAAATAAGAAAATATAATAAAAGTTCTTTTGAAAGTGAAGAATATTTAATATATTCAGAATTTTTATTAGATTGAATAAAATATGAAAATCCTAAATGAAATAAAGTTAAATTTGTTTATAAATTACGTATGAAAAGATAGTCCATTTATTTTATATATGATTTTTTATATAAAAGATCCCTTTAAATTAGCATTTCCATTACGTATTATCTATGGGAGCTTTATTTAGTTTAGTAGGAGGTTACTACTATTGAGGTCCAGCAATGTTTGGATTACAATATAATAAAGTTTGAGCAGAAATACACTTCTGATTATTATTCATCTCAGTAAACATAATTTTCTTACCTATGCATTTCTTAGGTTTAAATGGAATGCCACGTAGAATTCCTTTATATCCTGATGCTTTTGCTGGTTGAAATTATATAAGTAGTATAGGTTCAGCTATATCAATTATATCAGTTATAGTAGGTTTAAAAAGTGTACAAATACAATTAGAAAATGGTGAAAATGAAGAAGAAGAAATACAAGTAACTCCAGATTTCTTAGAGTCTAATTTAACTAGAAATACTAGAGATTCAGACTTAGAGTTAATTTTAACTAGACCTGCAGAGTATCACACATTCAGTGAATTACCTGTATTAATAGCACCAGTAAAATAATTTTATTTATTTTACTAATAGGCAACATATTACCCTATAAACATATATTCATATATATATATCCCTAATATTTAGATTTATGTTTTTATGTTTTTATGATTTTATTATTTTATGATTTTATGATTACATTTTTATAAATTTTGATATATGGTAAATATCTGCCATAATTAACCCTTTAAAGTTAATCATCATTATTAATTTTATAGCTTATAGACAGATAAATAAGTATTATATATAACATTTAATAGATAAATAATATTATGCTTAGTTGAAGTATATTTATCAAAGGTATGAAATAAATAATAATTATGCAATTAGTATTAGCAGCAAAATACATTGGAGCCGGTATAAGTACAATGGCTTTAGGTGGAGCCGCGATAGCCATCGCTTTAGTTTTCGTAGCATTAATAAACGGTACAGCTCGTAACCCATCATTACGTTCTACATTATTCCCACAAGCAATTTTAGGATTTGCTTTAGCTGAAGCATGTGGATTATTTGCTTTAATGATAGCTTTTTTATTATTATACGCAGTATAATTTCTAATTATATATCTATAATTTTTAGATCTAATCTATTTTTAAGTATATATAATATATTAACATATAATTATTCATATATATTTATATCCATAAATGACCTATTATATTTTATATAATCAAGAAAATTTAATAAATAATAATACTTAAAATATATATCCCGCCTTTGTCGGGCATAGATATAATAAAAGCATATGTTCCTAATTAAACACATAATATATTCATATTAATTAATAATGAATATATACATTATATAAAATATATATATAAATAAGATTAAGTTATAATAAATTTAATTTCTTTATATAAATAATTTAATAATAAAAGTGGTATATATTTATGATTAAATAAAACAACAAATTATTATTATATTGGATGTTCTAGTAACTTAAAAAGAATAATGATAAATTTTATTTTAATATGAAAATAAATAAAGCTTTATATAATCATAATGAAGGATATTAAATTATATATTATATATATTAGAATATTGTGAAGTAGATAAATTACGTGAAATAGAAAAGAAATATATAGATGAATATAAAAAAATGTGAATCTATAGATTTAATGAGTAATTTAGCTTTTTTAAGATGAAAAGAATATGAAAAAATAAAAAACAAAGAAATAATCAATCACATAGTATAGAAGTTATAGTTCACGATACTGTAACAAAAGATGTAAAAATTTATGTAAAAAAAAGAAGTGCAGCTCGTGGATTAGGTGTCCATTATTCTAATATATAAAATAATTTTAATAGTCTTTCTTATATTTATCTCGTTATGAATTACGTAAATACTCATCTATAACTTGAGATAGAGATAAAAAAAAGTATAAAAAGAGATACTCAAATTAATATAGTAAAAACTTTAAAATGAATAAAAGAAGCAGCTAGATAATAAAAATAACATGATAATTAAATTTATCGTTATATAAAAAATGAATAAAACTGGATAAAAAAAGAGAGATATATTAAAAAGTATAACTAATAATTTATATAAATTTATATATAAAAAGGGAATATATTTATAGGTAGTATATATTATTAGAAGGTATTTTGATATATTATAAGTATAACTATTTATTCATATATAAAGACAAAAAAAAGTGAATCATAGGTTATTAGATTAGTGGTAAAATCGCAGTTCTTACACAACTGAGCCATAGGTTCAATTCCTATATGACCTAAATATATAAAAAAAGAAGATCTACGGGTAAATAGGTATAATAAAATGTAGTAAAAAGATAAATATAATCTAAGATAATGATAATGATAATAAAAATAATCAGTGATGTAAAATAAAGAGTATCACTTAATGGTAAAGTCCATGTCTTCAACACATGTTATAGTAGTTCGATTCTACTTGCTCTTGATTGCTTTTGTAGCTTAAATGGTAGAGCATTCGCTTGAAGCGCGACTGGTGTAAGTTCAATTCTTTCCAAAGGCAATATAAAGAGTTAATAGTCTAATGGTTAAGACAATTACCTTTTAAGTAATCCATATTGGTTCAATTCCAATTTAACTCAACCTAAATTTTTATATTTCAATATTAAATAAAAAAAAAATGACAAATTCTATTAGAGGTTATATTCAATTACATCCTTTTCATTTAGTTAGTCCTTCTCCATGACCTTTATATACTTCTTTTGCTTTAATGAATTTAGCATTAAGTATAGGTTTAACAGCTCATAATTATATAAATAATAATTTTTATATATTATTTAATATATTTAGTGTATTATACGTATTAACATTATGATTTAAAGATGTAATAGCTGAAAGTACATATTTAGGAGATCATACTAAAGCTGTAAAAACAGGATTAACACAAGGTTTTTACTTATTTGTAGTTAGTGAAATATTAATATTTTCATCATTATTTTGAGCATATTTACATTCATCATTAAATCCTACTATGGAAATAGGTATGGCTTGACCACCAGCTGGTATAGAAGCTATATCACCTAGTGAATTACCTTTATTAAATACAATAATATTATTAGCATCTGGAGTAACTATAACTATGGGACATCATGCTTTAATTAATAGTAATAGAAAAGATACATTATATGGATTTATATCTACTACTATATTAATTGTTATATTTGTTATATTACAAATATTCGAGTATATGTTCTCATCATTTACTATAACTGATGGAGTTTATGGTTCTACTTTCTATTCTTTAACAGGATTACATTTCTTACATATGAATATGTTAGCTATTATGTTAGCTGTATGTTCATGAAGAATTTATAATTATGATTTCACTAATAATAGTCATGTATTTGCTGAAATGACAGTATTATATTTACATGTATTAGATATATTATGATTATTTATATATATAATATGTTATTGATGAGGAGCTTAAATTAAATTTTATTGATATAAGTATATCTATAAATATATTTATACCCATATAAGTATATATATAATAATACGACTAAAGATATATTTTTTATATAAAATATCATATATATTCATATATTTCATTAAAATGGTAGATAATTATATATATAAGGATGTATGGCTGAGAGGTTTAAAGCGTAATACTTGAGTTATTAAGACTAATAAGTCCACGTGTTCGAATCACGTTGCATCCGTTTATATGACTATGGCGAAATGGTAAACGCAGTTAGTTTAGGTCTAATAAGTTAAGGGTTCAAATCCCTTTAGTCATATTAATGATAAAAAAAATTAAAAAATAAAAAAAATGACTTTTATTTATTTATTTTTATCTTCTTTTACTTCTTTAAGTTCAAGATTATTTAATGAATTATCTAAACATATAATATTTATAGCAAGTGGATTATTAGCTATACCTACATTATATGATTGATCAGAAATTAATGTATATTATACAACAGATGGAATTGCGGATGTTTTAATATTATTAACAGCTTATTTAATTCCTTTATCTATAATATCTAATTGAAATAATATACGTAGTACATTATTTTTTGAATTAGTTTTAAATTTAGGTATTATATTATTAATTAATTTTATGTGTCAAGATATGACTTCTTTCTATATATATTTTGAAGCATCTTTAGCTCCTTTATTTGTTATGATAGGTTTATATGGTGCTGCTAATAAAGATAAAGCTGCAGATTATATATTAATTTATACTTTATTCTCTTCTTTATTTATGTTATTAGCTATTGCTATTTATGAAATATTATTAGATAATACTGATTATCAAGCTACTAGTTTATTAGTTTTATCTATTGATTTACAATGTATTTTATTTTTAGCTATATCTATAGGTATTGCTGTTAAAACTCCTTTAGTTCCAGTTCATACTTGATTACCTGTTGTTCATTCAGAATCACCTTTAGCTGGATCTATTTTATTAGCTGGGGTTATATTAAAATTAGCTGTTTATGCTATTATTAGATTAATATTACCTACATTATCTGATGCAGCTTTATTATATACTCCTGTAGTTTATGTTTTATGTGTTATAACTATAATATATACATCAATAATAACTTTAAGACAAACTGATTTAAAAGTTATTATAGCTTATAGTTCTATAAGTCATATGGCTGTATGTATATTAGGTATATTATCAAATACATTAACTGGAATATCAGGTAGTTTAATTTTATCATTAGCTCATGGTTTTGTTTCACCTGGTTTATTTATAATTGTAGGAGGTATATTATATGATAGATATCATAATAGATTAATATATTATTTCCAAGGTTTATTAACATATATGCCTTTTTTAGCTGTATATTTAATAATTTTAAGTTTCTGTAATACTGGTACTCCTTTATCTTTAAATTTTATAGGTGAAATGTTATCATTAAGTGGTGCTATTAATAGAGCTCCTGTATTAGGTGCTTTAGCTGCATTATCTGTTTTATTATCAGCTTCATATCAAATGAAAATAACTAATAGATTAACTGGAGGAGTTAAAACACCTTATATATCTTTAACTTCAGATTGTACTTTTAGAGAAAGTTTCTTAATGTGAGCTTTAATTATACCTACTATATTCTTTGGTTTATTCCCTAATTATATATTAAATATGATATGAGAAGGAACTAATTTAATATATAAAATATAGTTAAACTTTTTTTATATCCATGAGATATAATTTTATATAGATATATAATCATAATCTAAATTATATCGATTTTCCTCTCTAAATATATATTCATATATAATCATAATCTAAAATATATCGAATATATCTCTAGAAATATATATTTATATATATATAAGATATATTTAGGTAAGATAAAAAATATACGTTTTAATGGAATGTGTAAATGAGTCGTAGACTAATTGGCAAGTCACCTAGATTTGAGCTAGGTTTATATATGTTCGAATCATGTCGACTCAGATAGCATTGGTAGCTTAATGGTAAAGCCTTATAATGTCACTATAAGAGATGTCAGTTCGAGTCTGATGCGATGCGAAATGGATAGCTCGGTATTGGTAAACTAATCTACTTGCTACGTAGTTGCTTTTTAGCTATCAGCGTTCGATTCGCTGGCTATCCGATTAACTTAATTGACATATAACACAATGGTTAGTGTATATTATTACGGATATTAGTATGTAAGTTCGATTCTTACTATGTCATTTTTTTATTTCTCTTTTATTTTATAGGTAAGCAGTATAATGTAATTGGTAACATATAAAGCTCATGACTTTATAATGGTAGTTCAAATCTATCTACTGCATAAATATAATGAATTATAGCTCAATGGTAGAGCAGTCCACTCATAATGGATGTATCTCAGTTCAATTCTGAGTAATTTAATTTATAAATTAAATAAATATAAGAGAACATGATGTTGGTTCAGATCAAATGCTATGTAGAGACATAACACATGCAAGTTATTTTAAAATATAGCGTTAAGGTGAGTGATATAAGATATAGATAAATATCTTATTCAGATGTAGGTATTAGATAATAATCTAGCCATGGAACTGGAGCCGACGATAAGCGTCACAACGGCCACATTGATATAATATCAACTCTTATATAGAGCAGCAGTGGGGAATCTTTGACAATGGTCTAACGACTGATCAAGTTATCTACGAGAAGGATATTAAACCCGTCTAAGACGGGCATATATATATAAAAAAAACTATATATATATAAAAATAATAAAAGATTAACTATAAACTTCTAAATAATATGATAATAATGATATCGATTATGAAAAGTCCTAACTAAAATATGTGCCAGCAGCTGCGGTTAGACATAGAGGGCAAGCATTGGTCAAAATGGCTTAAAGGATCTGTAGAACGTATAAAAAAATTTAATATAGAATAATGACTAGAAATAGGAAGGGTAATAAGAATTAAAGTTAGAGGGATAAAATACTACGAAAACATTAAGACTATAAAGAGATTACTTAAAATTATTGACGTTGTGAGATGAAGGCTACGGTAGCGACATGGATTCGATACCCATTTAGTCGTAGCAGTGAACTATGAGTACAATATTATGAAAAATGAAAATGAATAGTACTCCGCCTGACTAGTACGCTCGCAAGGGTGAAATACAAGACATTAGACGGTTGTAGTCCCAAGCAGTGGAACATGTCATTTAATTGGATGATCCTCCAAGAACCTTACCATCTCTTGAATTATTAACAGGCGTTACATCGTTGTCGTCAGTTCATGCCGTGAGGTTTAATATTAAGTTATTGAATGAACGTAACCCTTTTCTTATAGATAAGTATAATTGTAAAATTATAGGAAGTAGAGGTAGAAGACTAATCATGATGACCCTAATGAGATGGGCAATCGACGTGTTACAATATTAATAACAATTAAATTAACTTTAATGTTAATATAAATATAATCTATATGATTATTTATTAAATATTAAGAATAAGACATAGTTTCATTTATGGATTGTAATCTGAAATTCGGTTACATAAAGGAGGAATTGCTAGTAATCGTAAACTAGATAGTTACGGTGAAATTTTTTGCTACTTCGTACTAACCACTCATCAACAGCAAGAAATTTTTATTTTACTTATTGAGCTTTTATAAAAAGGACTTGCTGTAAGTTGAAATACGGTTCGGTTAGGGGAACCTGATCGGGATATATATATTTATTCATATATTAATTTTAATTCATCCCCTTATTCCCCTTTTTCATTTTTTTTTTTTACACTAGATATCTCCCTTTAATTATTCCTTTATCTAGTGTAGATATATATATATAGATAAATATATAGATAAAAACATAGATATATATATATAGATAAAAAAATAAATATAGATATATATATAAATAAAGATAAAGATAAAGATAATATATAGATAAAATTGTACTTATAGAAGTTAATATCCCATAAAATATAAAAGTTATAAATATGTAGACAAAGTAGGAATAGGAATAGGAATAGGAATAGGAATAGGAATAGGAATAGAAGAAAAAATAGTTTATATCTCAATGGTAGAGAGATCGATTGATAATCGATAAATATGAGTTCGATTCTCATTAAACTAAACAAAAAATAAAGTAAAGCGGTTATGATGAAATGGTAGACATAAAACACTTAAAATGTTTGGATAAATATCGTGTAGGTTCGACTCCTACTAACCGTAATAAAGGGGAGATATTAATGTTGGTAATTAAAGCTAAATTGTAACTTTAGTGCCGTAGCGCTGCGACTGTTCGATTCAGTCTCTCCTCAATAAGATAACTATAGTTCAAAGGTAGAACAATTGTATGTGGAGCAATATATCTGAGTTCAATTCTCAGTAGTTATCCTTTGCTTAGGTAGTTCAATGGTTAGAACAGACGCCTCATATGCGTCAAATATAGGTTCAATTCCTTTCTTAAGCTTATGTCGTATAAGCTAACCAGGCATAGCGTCCGTTTTGTAATCGGAAGGTGTGGGGTTCGATTCCTCAATACGATAATTGACTTGACTATATGATCTAATGGTTATGATAATACTACTTCACAGTATTTATATGGGTTCGAATCCCGTTGTGGTTAACGTGACAATGAGTTAATTGGTTAAACTATGGTACTTCCAATACTATTATACGTGTTCGATTCACGTTTGTCATAATGAACATTGTTATTCATGGTTGAATAGACTGATTGCAAATTAGTTCTTTTAGGGTTCAATTCCCTCAATGTTCTATTTGATTTCAAGCTTTTTCTTTATTTTGATTTTTTTCTTTTTTTTCATTTAAATTTTACTTAATCTTGATTTTTCTAACAGATTGTTGCGTAATTGGTAACGTATCTACATTGGGTGTAGGGCTATGGGGGTTCAAATCCCTTCAATCTGATGATTATTATTTATTTATATTTAACTTTATAAATTATTTAAAATTTATGCCACAATTAGTTCCTTTTTATTTTTTACATTTATTAACTTTTGGTATTTTAACTTTAACTATCTTAATATTTATTACTTCTAAATATTTATTACCTAATATATTAAGATTATTAATTGCTAGAGTTTTAATTATAAAATTATAAATTTAACATTTATACGCATTAGCATTATCATTATCATTATCATTACTTAAAATCTATTTATGCCCACACCTACCTGTGGGAGGCTTAATGCCTAATTTCTATTTAGTATTAATTTACTATTATCCTCATATATATGATATGAGGTTATTATATTTTATGTTTATTTATAAACATATATATATATAGTGATTATTTATATGTTTGATTTACTTTGACCTTAATTATAGATTATCTATATATAAGCTTGTTATTACAGGTTTATTCTCCTATAAGTTTATAGTTTATAGTTTATATGGCGTAAATTTAAGGATATAAAATTTTATTACAATGTTTTTTTCACCTTTAGATCAATTTGAAATTAAACCATTATTAACTATTAATAATATTATAACTTTAAGTATATCTAATTATGTTATATTTTTATTAATAGTAGCCTTAATTATTTATGGTTTCAATATTTTATTAAATAAATCATATTTAGGTTGAAATAGATGAGGATTAGCAATATTAGCAATATATGATACTATATTAAATATGGTTAAAAGCCAAGTAGGTTCACGTGGAGGTTATTATTTTCCATTAATATTTACATTATTTAACTTTATTTTAATTGCTAATGTTGTTTCTATGATACCTTATTCTTTTGCTATATCAGCTCAAATAGTAGCTATTATATCTTTAAGTTTAACTTTATGATTAGCATTAACTATTATTGGATTTGTAAATCATGGATTAGGATTCTTTTCATTATTTGTACCTACTGGTACTCCTTTAGCTTTAGTTCCTGTTTTAGTTTTAATTGAAACTTTATCATATAGTTCTAAAGCTATCTCATTAGGTTTACGTTTATCTGCTAACATATGACAATGTGTATAAAAGCCAAATTCCGGGGAAGCCCTAAAGCTTTAATAACCAAAGTATTTTAATAAATTTTTATACCGGCTTGATTAATGACTCAAGGTATGGTAATATCATTAAAGATGTATAAATAAATAATCATACTCTTTTCTACATTTTTGTTAAATTAATAAATTAGAAAATTATTACTATCTGGGATTTGTTGATTATATTATTTATTAAATGGGTGATCGCGGATCTAAATCATAAATAAAATATCCTTAATAAGGTATTATTATATTTTATAGATATATCTTTTATCTTTATTTATGTAAAAGAGCAACGAGTAGATGGTTTTTTGATATATATATTTATATATATATTATAAGGTGTACTCTTTTCGCCAGGAAACTGGTTCTTAAGCCAAAATGCTGTTATAAAACAGTCAGTAATTTAAGATTAAAGATTTTTATATTATAGCCTATCTTTATTATCCCACGATGATAGCCCTTTATGATGATACCTTTATTTTATTTCTTTTTTTTTTGCTTCGGTTATTATATATATTCCTTTTTAATATTTAATATTATATTAAATTTTTATTCTTACAATTATATTATTATATCTCTGTTTACAACTAATTATATATTTACATATTTTAATATCTCTTTTAATACCCGGCATGTATATATCATATACAAATTTAGATCTTCATCATAATTACCTCTCTAGGTTATATCTATCTATTTATAAATCTCCCATTAAAGCTCTATTAATTATTATACTATAATATATAGTTCTAAATATATATGCCTAAGATTTTTCTATTTTTTTTATCATATAAATGTTCAAAAAAAAGTGATATTTATATGTCTATAAATATGTTAAATAATAAACAATATATAGGTAGTTCTGTATATTTAAGAAGAAGATTAATAAAATATATATATATGAATAGAATATCTAAACAAAAAGTATGTCTATAAATATAGCTTTAATAAAATACGGATATAATAATAATGATGATACATTATTAATTTAGTATATTATAATTTGTAGATAAATAATATTTACATGTAAAATAATGCCGATTTAATATAAACCTCAATATAATATATAAAAAGTTAGAGAAAGTCCTGAAAGAGGATTAAAACAAAAATAAATTTTACGTAAAATAGCTATTGAAATAAATACTAGTTTATAATTATATAAAGCTCAACCTTATTCAACTAAAGTAATTAGTAAAGATATTAAAACAGGTGATATATTTTATCTCTGTTAAAAGTTTAAATCGTATATTTTATATATCTCATATCCCGCCTTTGGCGGGCATTATTTTATAAGATATATTTTTATAAAGTAAACCAATATATTTATATAGTTATATTTTAATACTAGAAACAAAGATTTAAAGGCTATATACATATGAATTAAATAGTCAACCTATATAAATAACAGAAATTATGACTAATAAAACTACAACTTATTAAAGTATAGGTTTAGCAGTGAGAGATATAGGTTTACGTAAAAATTATATATCAACATATTTATATAAAAATAAAAACCATTTAAGAAAAAATATATAATGCGTATCATCAATGATAATAAAAAAAATTAATAAAAAACGATTGTCAGGACACTTATTAATGTTAATTTTAGGATCATTAATTTTAAACTTAATGAGTTCATCAATATTAGGTTTTGTAGGTGGATTTATACCTTTAGCTGGAGTTATAGCTATAACAATATTAGAATTTGCGATAGCAATGATTCAAGCTTATGTTTTCTGTATCTTATTTAGTGGATACTTAAAAGATGCTATTTATTTACATTAGATAAATATAAATTATATATAAAATTTAATCAAAATAATAATTTAAATATTATCTTATACAATTATTCTTATATAAAAGTATTTAATATAGATACCGCGAAGCGATATATCTTAATATATTAGGTATGCCCGCAGCTTTGCTGCGGGATATATAAAAGAATATATATATATTCATATATATTTATAAAATTAATATATAGGTGATGTTATTTACATCTTTTTTAACCTTATTAGTTTTTTCAACTTTACCTAGTCCTAAAAATAGTGACATTAAATTAAATTCAACTATATTTCATTCTATTATTTTAAATAGATTAGGAATAATAGTTTTAAGTTTTGTATTAATTTTATTTATAAATTCTTTTAATATTATATCTTTAATACCTGGATTTACTATATTTAATAGTTGATTTAGTTTTACTGCATATAATTTACCTTTAATTATATTAATAATTTTATTAATTATAGCTTTATTAATATATAATACTAATTTTAATACTAAAGAATCTTCTTTATTATCACCTTATTTAATATTATTAATATTTGCAAATACTGTTGGTTTATTATTATTTCCTTTAGTTAATGATTTATTAGCTTTATATATTATAATAGAATTACAAAGTTATTCTTTATATTTATTAACTGGATTACATAATAGATCATATAATGCATCTAGAGCTTCATTATTATATTTTTTAATGGGTGGAATTGCTTCTGCAATTATATTATTAGCTTCTTACTTTATTTACTCTTTAACAGGTTCTACGAATTTATCAGATATAAATATATTTTATTCATTATCTTATAATTTAAATAAAAATTATTTTGATATATTATTAATAGCTTTATTATTTAAAATGGGATTAGCTCCTTTACATCGTTGAAGTATAGCAGTTTATAATTATGCACCAACTTATATAACTGCATATATAAGTATTGTAGCTAAATTATCTATATCATCTTGAATTTTTACAAATGCGATATTATTTAATCATTATGTATTAATAATATTCTTTTATTTATCATTATTTATAGGATCATATAAACCTTTATATCAAATAAATATAAAAACAATATTAGCTTATAGTGGTTTATTAAATTTTGGATATATATTATTATCTATAATAACTTTAGATATATCATTTTATATATATATAATACAATATACATTAACACATATAATATTATTTTTAAGTATATTAGCAGCTAGTAAATATATAAAAAATCCAGTATCTAAATGATCACCTTTAATATATATACATCAATTAAAATTACCTAATTTAACAATAGCTGTATGTATGATATTAGCATTATTTTCATTAATAGGAATACCTCCTCTACCAGGATTTTATGGTAAATTATATATATTAATAAGTGGATTAAAAGATAATTATATATTAGAAAGTTTAATATTAATAGTATGTAGTGTTATTGCTACATATTATTATGCAAATATAATAAAAGTATTAATAACAAGTAAAACTGATAAAGAAATAACATCAAATGTAAATTATGGACATATAAATATATCATTAGCTTATATTATAGCTACAACAACATTATTATTAATAAGTTTCTTTATATTCTTACCATTTATTTCGGAAGGTTTATATTTAATAACAATATAAAATGTTTACATTCTATTTATATTTAGCTCCAATAGTAGCTTGTGTATTAATAATATTAAATTATTTAATATCTACATCAAATTCTTATATAGAAAAAGATGGTCCATTTGAGTGTGGATTTACTTCTTATCAACAATCTAGATCTGCATTTAGTGTAGCCTTTATTTTAGTTGCTATATTATTTTTACCTTTTGATTTAGAAATATCTTCTATTTTACCTTATGTTATAAGTGCATATTCTAACGGTATATATGGTTTAACTATATTAATTATATTCTTTTTAACATTAGTTATAGCTTTTATATATGAAATTAATTTAGGAGCACTAAATATAGAAAGACGTTATGAAAATAAAGTTAAAGAATTAAAAACTAAATTTTTTTTATAAATCATTTTATAAAATTATTAAATTATTCATATATCTCATATATATATATAGTAAATTAGTATACTAATCTTATTATACATATCATTTTTATATCATATAATGTAATGTAATGTAATGTAATGTAATTCAGGACATATATATACCATATTTCTATATAAAGATATTTGTATCCCTGGTATTGCGTATTGCGCATTGCGCATTGCCGGGGTGATGTTTACTATATATATATACCTTTTAACAACCATTATATTCTTTCTTATTATATATATCATAGATATAAATCTTATATCAATATAAGTATATATGTAAGGATATATATATAATTACAAGAAAGTAAGATAGCTAATTATACCATTTTATATATTATCCTATAATATGTTATATGGCCGGGATATATATGTAGAATTTCTACTTTTAGGGATATATTTATTAATAATCATATATATGATATATTTCATATATATATATATATATATATGGGATAAAATATTTGATAAATAACATATGTCCATAGATAATATTGTATATAAGGAATAGGCTATACCCAAACCCCTAAACCCCTAGGTTTATTACTTTTAAACCCCTAGGTTTATTACTTTTATAGGAATAGTAGGGAGATAAGAAAGAGAATAAAAGGGAGTATGAAATAGGTATTAATGTTATAGAATTAGGAATATTCTACTTATAAAATAAAAATAAAAATAAAAATAAAAATAAAAATAAAAAGAAGAATCATAAGCATAGATATGCTAAGCCCGTAGCATTGCTACGGGCTAGTAATAATAATGGATAAGTATTTAGTTGTTCATTTTTATATCTAATTTATATATATACAAAATAAAATATATCCATATATAAATAATCATAAAGAAGAATAGATATATAAGATAAATATAAATATATAAATATATATCCCGCCTTTAATAATATGTAATAATATGTAATAATATGTAATAATATGTAATAATATGTAATAATATGTAATAATATGGCGGGCATAGAAAGAATAAAACCGATATACATTATCATTATTATTGATAAGTGTTTCGTTGTTAATTTTTATATAATTAAGATATATCTTATTCATATAGTTTATATATAGCTAATTCTTATAGATTAATAATATCATCCTATTCTATATTCATCAATTTATGTTATATATATAAAGTTTTATTGTAAAATATGATGAAATATGTATAAAAAAGATATATAAAAGAGAAATGGGATATAAAGTATATGTATAAATATAACCCCCCCAAAATGGGGGGGTATCCTTGTTATTTTTATATATAAATTGGGGGGGCTTACCGTGATGATTTTAATAATCTTATAGTTATAATAGATCATAAAATAAAATAAAATGAAAAAATAAAATAAATAGATTTTTAAGAAATAAGAACTTATACATATCATAAGTAATTATCTGATAGAAAATAAATAGTAGTAATTTGATGTATGAAATAGCATATGACCTGGCGGGTTATATTTTCCTAGGCATAATGCTCCTATAACTTATACTTTATATCGGATATATTTTATATGATATTTAAGTTTAAATATAAATAATCCATATATATAAGTTAAATTTTATATAAATTTTGTTAAATATGAAAAAATTTTCTATATATGATCCTATAAATATATTTTTATAAAGATATATATACTTACATATATATAATAACTATTTATCATAAATTATTTGTTGTCATATATAATGTTATCATCATTTCTTATAACATATGCCCGCCTATGGCGGGTTATATTTTCCTAAGCATAATTTACCTATTAAATTTTGTTGTTAGTATATATATATGCCCGTCGAAGACGGGATTTATATCCCCTATTTTATCCTTTATATAAGTTATATTCTATTATTGATTCTATTATCCTCTGGATTTTTTAGTCTTAATTTTTTATTAAATTCCGCCTTTAATAATATGGCGGCATATCTCTTATACAACTATTCATTATAATATTTATTCATATGAGTCCTATATTCTCCTATATGTATTCTTTTCCCTTTTTTCT